CTTTCACTTCTCTTACGTCCGTTAATTTGAGTTTCGGCTGTTAGGCATGGCCCGTCTGTTGGGTTTTCTTGCTTTGGGGTAACCACTTCCCAATCGTCATCCTCATTGAGATCGGGGTCTTCCCACATTATATCTCCATCTGGGCTATTGACGGCTACCAACCCCGCTGTATCTCTTCTGAGTTATCAGGGATGACCCGAACTTCGGTGTCCAGAGGATCCATCTTTTCGACGAGTATAGAGACTGGTTGCAGTGCTCCAAACCTTATAGACACCATGTTGGTAGTCGCTTTCTCTTCTTCTCCTAGTGTTAATGCCCTTGTCCGGAGGCCTTCTTGCACCAGCTCTTTAAAGACAAAACCACTGTCTTAGTGCACTGTCTTAGTGTATGTCCCACGACCTGTGGTACCGGCAGTGGCAGTAGTTGGAATCATCAACTTGATCGATCTCGGCGGGTCGCTTACACGGAGGTAGAGTCAGCTGACCGTTAGCGATCAACATGTCAAAGATGGCGTCTACCTTGCTTTCATCGAAATCTCCGACTTTAGAGAGTCGTTCTTTGAGAGAGATTTTTGCCTGCTTCTTTTCATCCCTGTTTTCGTTCTTTTGCGCAGGGCGTTGGGCTTTTCCTGTCCAGCGACTTGTATCGCCATTGATTCTTTCTTTTAGTTTTAGAAGACTCGCCTCTTCTGATCTACGACCACCCTTCTCTTTTCATGATCTTTGAGGGCAGCCTCTGTTTCCGTGGCAACGGCTAAGAGCTCTCCCAGTGTTTTAAGCTTCAAGCCCACCAGCTTCAGGCGTGGCTTAGAGTTAAAATTCATTCGACACATGTCAGTTAGACTCTCGTGGAGTGGGGCTCTGGGCATTTTACTGCCAACGCTCTCCATCTTTTAATAAAGGAATCGACTGAATCATTGTGCGCTTGCTTAGTGGCACACAGCTGGGCAGTGGTGGATTTCTCGTCCTTATCGAAAAACGCGTAAGGAAGCGGAGTTGACTCATCCGCCCACGAATTTATGGTTCCAGCAGGCAACCTGGCATACCAATCGAATGCAGTCTCGCGGAGGGTGCTTACGAAAAGACGTATCATCAAAGCGTCGTTTCCGGCAATGCCCCAGTCAATGCCTTAAAATGACAAATATGCTGCCTAGGGGACCCTCTCCCGTCAAAAGACTGCAGGTTGGGTTGTTTGAACTTGGGAGGAAAGGCCACTGTTTCCATGTAAAGGGGTATGGCGCGACAATCCTTTTGCTGCATTTTACTTTCTTCATTCAACTGAGAGGGAGTCTGTTGAAGATCCCTCCGCCCTATTAGTAAAGCTACTTGATCATCTTCAGATTGGCGTAGCTCCTCGTGTCGCGAGGACTGCCCTCGGTCATGTTCTTCTGTGGATTACTGGTTTCGCCAATCTTATCTGACCTTGGGGATCTCCTTGTTCTGCCTTGTCTTTTGAGCGCAAATAATAGCTCGCATAGCTTCTTTAATCTTCATCATCTTATCTAGCCTTTCCTCGAGACTTTTGTTGAGTTTGGCTATGGCTTCTTTAGGGGATATTTCGTCTTCGTTGGTTACAAAGACGTGTTCTGTTCTTGACACTTCTGATGAGACGGTACGTGCCAAGTCTTCATCAAGCCCGCCCATGTTCGGCTTTCAGTGAAACATAACTGTAAGTGTGAGGTTTTGTGCTTTACAACACATACGTTCATTAGATACCAGCATACATAATAGTATCATACGTAATAGTATCACTCATTGGATACCAATAAGGCATAACACTCGTAACCTTACCTAAACCCTTCTTTGTACTCCGACACTGTCTGATCGGCCTAACGTAGGTAGCTCGCCTCCCTCTCCTTTGTTACCTTTCTCGCGAGGTTATCGATCTTAAAAGGTAAAAATAATAGAGTGCTTTCGATGAGTCGGTCCTCCTCTTCTCATGAAGTTCGACATGGGGTTAAGAACTGATCACATTGCTCACGAAGATTTCACTCCTAAAGTGGAACCACACATTAGAAACTAGTATAGTAGGCTGAGAAATGCCAATCAGAGGTTCACCCCGGTCTTAAAACTTCCTTCCATCTCAGCTCCCAGCTTGCCTCACTAAAAGCTTGAAGCGGGATAGGATATAATAAATCAATGTGTCCGAATTCTACGTTCCGTTTTGAAGCGATGATTGGGGTTCTGCACCCTTTCCTTTGTACTCCTTCCCTTTCTTAGGTTCCTAATGGACCTGGCATGGGAGTTCGCGTCGATGCAGCTGGTGCACGAACCTCTGGATCCGAAACAACCTATTCCGATGTTCGAGATCGAAGTGCAGATTCGAACTCCGCCTATGAAAGTGACCGATTGTGGTATTTCGAAGCGAAGCCGAGTTTCAGAAGTTTAGCTTGAGTTCGCCGGTTCGCGTATGATAACCCGTTGATGGTCCAGAAACAGTTCAAGTGAAAGCTTAATGGGCATTGATCAGACGAGGACCTATACGCGGCCTGTCTTCCATAGGTGTCAGATAAATATGACGAACTTGAATCAAGGCGATCCTTGTGAGGCACGTTGTAGAGGACGAGTATTGCTAGCACAGAAAAGGCTCTGTTCTTATCTATGGGAGAAAGCCATGATAGCCATGGTTTCTTTCAAATTGCCCGCTTTCAGTTCGAGTTGTTGGGCAAGAAACAGTTCCAAAGTCAAGTCTTGGCGCTCAGGTGTTCGCATGCCACCATTATTGGGCAAACTACACCCCAACCTGAAATAAGACGTTCACGTTCAGAGCCCGGCTCATAAGAAGAGTACAAACAGCTCATGGAGAAAAGAAGTAAGAAAGCTCGTAAGATTTTACTCTCTTTCTTACTCCTCTGGTATAATATTCAGAAAGCAGAATTGGGATACATGTCTTTCCCTATAGGGACTCCATCCAAGCCATCAACATTCCAATCTCCATATTTGGGAAGTACCCTCTATATGCAATATTCTCTTCTGTTAGAGATTAATTCTAAACCTCCGAATCGTTATCAACAACCTCGGACTCGTAATCGAGACTTTTACTTTCATTAAGCATTTCCTACGAGCCGCGCCCTTTTGGTGACCTTTTCTCGTTCTCGTTAATGACTACGGAGAATTGTAAACCAATGGTGGTGGTTCGCAACAAAGCGGTCCCCTGGTCCGACAACACCAACAACAACCTCCGTCCGACCAAACCATTCGGCTTAAGCGGCTTCGGATGATTGCACTTCTGATTCGGCAGCTTCCGTGGATGCGCCGGTGGTCTTATCCAGTTGATTTGGCTTGCTCGGATGCGTCTGCTTATGTATATGCCTTCCCCTACTATATCTATCAGTCCTAGATTCATATTGTCTTTCTCACAACGCGATCGTCCATATTGCTTTGACTCCCACCCATACAGATTTGGCTCCCACCCTCCAGAACAACAATACTATCTCACTCATAATATTCCCTAACTACCATCTGTACAATCCTTACCTGATGAGCGCCTGACCTTCCCTTTTAAAGGCTTGCTTGAAAGAAGGCGTATAACACATTAATTCAATATATAAGGGTGGAAGCGCTTACATGCCTATACCTATATACCCACCTTATTGCTTCAAATGATGCCCAACAACTGAGCCCTTACTTCTGACTCTGCTGATTGATAAGAAACACTAGCCTCTTGCTTCCCACATTCCCGAAAGTGAGTCTCACTCTTGTTTATGCTCCTATATATCTGTATATACTGTGTACAAACACACTACTGGACTTGCTCTCTGGCATAGAGAGGAACGGTGGACATCTTTCTTACAGATTGTTGGAAGGCGGACCCGTAGCCCTTGATTTTCGTTACTACAAAAGCCTTACGCACAACAACAACAGGACGAGACCTGAGCGGCTTTCTCGCGTACTTGCTTGATGGAAGGCTTATCCAATTAGTGGTGCTCTATACAAGGGGTGGTGGGTAGAATCAATTAGGAACCTAGTGGTTTTGAGCCTCAAATGCGCTAAACCACTTTAGACTTGGACGTTTTCCTCTTACCACAAGCGGATCACACAACACAACTGTAATGTAACTTATACTGTCCCAACAGCAGGCACAACAAGTGCTTATACTGGCATGTTCTCTCCTGATGCCCATTATAATTATCCGACCTTTCCGCACTACTTAATTAGAACTACTTATCGATTTCTGTATAGCTGGCGGAAGAAAGCTCCTTATATGAGAAATTTGCACTCTGTCTGACCTGTCGTCTGTTCGTTAGTTATACGGAAAAGCGCCGCTTGACTGAGAAACCTGCCCTTAAGCGCCCTGGTAGTAGTACGCCCTGACTTACTTAACGATGAATAGCCTGAGCGAACAACAACGGACAGCTTTGATGCCAAGCCCTACAGTGCTATCCCTCCTTTAGCCCACAAGTACACTATGAATAGTCTGACGCCCGTAGCTACCGCATCATCGCCTGCCGCTGCTAAATGCCAACCAGCCGCTTCGTTATGCGAACTATTACTTATGGCTTGCTGGTGGAAGGCCTAATATTATGATATGATGGCGATTGCTTGTCCCTAAAAGCTTTTTCGCTATTCGCCGACATTTTATAATGAAAATTTTCTAACATTTTCATTTCGCTTATTGTAGGACAGTTCAAACTCTTGCTGAAAGTTAAAGCCGGAAGGCAGCCTAGCCTAAATGGAGGAAGCTGACGGAATGAAACAAGCTACGGTGACAGAAGGAATGGAGGCCAAGCAAGCCAGCTAACTGAGGAACGGAAAGATAGCTTCGAGTTGGGAGGTTCCAGTGACTCGACAAAAGGATCAGAAATAGAAGCGTAAGCGAGCCCTAAAGGGAAGGAATGGCAGGGGAATGAATTGCAAGGGAGAGCTCAAAGTCAGGATAAACTGGCAAGGCAAGGCTGGAAGTGACATAGCCCCGGCGTACTGAAAGCAAGCTAGTTCCAGCAGCATATGGGGCCAGGCCTTTACTTTGAAAAGGAATTGGGATCAGGGTAGAGCGAGTCCCTCAAAACATAGCCGAACCAGAGGTTTTGTGGATTTCAGGTACTAATGATCAGCCACGTCAGTGTTCGATCACTATTTATGATATTACCGATTTGATGTTTCCGCTGTGAATCATAAGAAAACAACAGGACGGATAAGAACACATTAGATTAGAGCTCTAAGCAAGCCAAGCAAGCCAGCCCCTATGCGCCAGCCCTTACCTGCCTTGAACTACAGGAGCGGTCTTGCATACTTACACATATGAAAATAAGGCCCTTTTTCGATAGTTGTGACAGGTGATGAGCATCAATGAGATGACTTGAACTGACCTTCTGTTGAAACTCAAATTGCCATAGATCGCGATTCTTCGTCTGATCCTCCTGTGTATTCATCATTGCATCCTTTTCTTTTCAATCTGCCTATCCTTTTCGACTTCGGGATGTGCATTTCTTTTTTGGATAGGTATTCCCACTAGCTACCAAGACCTAAAGCGGGAAATACATGGAATCACTTGCCCGGGGTGCCATCCGACTGATGGGACTAACATACGGACTCCAGAGGTCCTGGTCGATGAGGTCCTGAATCTTATGTTTAAGGTCATAGCAATCATAAGTCCAATGTCCCTTCCTTGCATATGGTATTCACATCGAGCATTCGGATCATACCATGTCGGTAATGGACTTGGCGGAGCCTTAGGTGGCACTGGAGTAATGAGTCCTGCTGAGATCAAATCTGGAAGCAACTGTGACTGTAGGAAAGGTAAAGGGCAAACTTTCTCGGTCCTTTTATCCTAACGATGGGACGAGCTTGAGATGGCATTGCTGCTTGAGTGGAACCCCTTCTGTGGATGCGACCTTCTTTCCTGCGGACTTTGTTGGATTTCCGCGAGCTATCATGGCAATTTCTGGCAGCACCCTGTCTGTTTCAAACCATACACGCACTTTGGTTCCTGGACGTGTAATGAGCTGAGAAGGGTCAAACCCTCTTTCCGGAAGACTGATTGCATTACTGGACGGACCTGCACCGTTGTTTCCATGCGCGGGAAGCGGATTCTGCATAACGTTCGGCTTCTCTTCTTGTGATTCAAACTTCAACAGTTCTTTGTCAAAGAGATCCTGCACCTTATGTCTTAGATTGTAGCATCGATCTGTTCCTCTTAACTTGCTTCCTATAGCCAGATAGATAAGACGGTGCAGACCTTATACTTTCAGTAACATCGTCTTAATGTCTTCATCTTATCGTCTGCGTCAGCCTAAGTGCACCAAGCATTGCCATTGAGCCAGTTGTTGGGGAGTATCCCGGAAACGACTCTAATAAAGAAAGTAATTTCTCTCTTTGGCCGGGGATACCCAATTAGGGAGAGCGAGCTTCCTGAACCCCAACTTCCATTGATTCAACTGAAATGGATGATTCAACCGCTACTTCAACAACATCAATCGATGAAGCTGATACAGAACTTCAATCTCGCACATTGAAGGGAGGCGCCGGCCTGATATCGCCCATTTATCGATGTTTATACGAGCTTCGAAGCCCATTCAAGCGATTGAAGCGGGCACTACATTAAATCGGTCTACGAGACTCAGTCCTGAACTCCAGAAGCAAGAACGGACGGATGCCCGAGGAGTTATACCGTTGACGACAGCAGCGGGAATGGATTTTAAATAGCTGCTGCTAACGACCACCGGAAAGAGCTAACGACTCCCGGAAGGGCGGATCCTACTAATAAAGCGCCATTTCCATTTATAAAAAAGCCATTGCAATTTAAAGATATTTTTCCACCAGGTCGTAATACCCCGAATCAAAACCCTCCACTCCTCTTTGAACTAAACAAAGAAAGACCTTCCGGACCTTTCGTTTGAGGAGAGAACAAATGAAGGAGAGATGCGATTCATCAACAAAGGGATAAGGAACTTTTAAGCCACTCTTCTAATTGGCTATTTCCGATCGGATCTTGCCAGGAGTTAGTGTATTGATGCCGAGAATACGCTCTTTGATAGAATAAGCTCTTGTCTCAATATACGCTGTTTTAGCATTCTCCGAGCAGGAGAACATGAAGCTTGTTTGCTCTTTTGATTGAGTTCACGAAGGCTTTATTGAAAAGACTTTCTGATTTTAAATAGAAAGAAAGTCCAGACCAGCGGCTGGCGCCTCCTCACTTTCTAGGAAGACCAAAACGGAGGTCTCTCCCAAAGCTGAGGTATCCACAGTTCTATCGGCATTCCTCCACACGGAAGAAGGAAGACAACTGAAGAGAATGAAAGGGCAGCGGAAGATGAAGCGATAGGAGATTCTTCATCACCAGATGAATGGAGTGCTTCAGGGCACTTCTTCCCAAGTCGGAAGACGATTGAGTCAGACCGGGCTCACTTTTCTAGTTAGTTCTAGACAAAGACTTCAGTGAAGGAACGGAGCTTTGTTGAAGCTATTACTCAGACTCTTTTTCGTACTATTGGCAGTGGAAGAAAGATCTTAGAATAAGTATCCGATTCAAAGTCTTCGTTGCATATGGGTACCTCAGGCTACGGGTCCGGTCTCGTGTGGTACCAATCTATAGGTCCAAAAGGGGAGGAGACCTCCGAAGGAGCGGTGGCATACTTTGCTATTACATCCTCCGATGCGGCTACAGAAAGAAATTCAAGGGCAACATCCGATGCGATGAAGCAGTGGCAGCTAAAAGTCAAAGCAATGGGCTGACTTCCTAGAGAACTTTGCTGACTCACCTGCTGACGATTGAAGCTGGGCTTCTAACTACTATAACTATAGGTGGACTCTTCTCCCAACTCCTTTAGCACCATCCGTCGATTGAATAGAATAAGGGTAGTCAAACAAAAATCGGCTCCAGCTCCTCTGTGACTTTGGAAGTAGGACAAAACCACACATTAGCATTCGAAAGAAGAGGAAGCGTACTTTCGTATACGGCTGCACGCACGAACCTATCTCTTTCTTTTTAGAATGCATTTCTTCGTCATGGTAGAACCCTAGTCTGGGGAACTTCGCTAACCGGAGGAAAACAAAATAGACTCTTGCTTAAACTTAAACAAGGGAATAGCATGGATCTGCTCCTCTTGACTACAAAGCAGCTGTCGCTCTTGCATGGGCGGATAGCGTTGGGAAGGAAGAAACCGTAATCCGCACCTTGAACAAAAGGGAACGATGAAGTTAGCCTAGCTTCGGTCTCTCTTCCTTTCGTCTGCTATTCCTACGCCTTCCTGCCTTTACTTTTATGCTTGCCTGGAAGGAATGGGCAGACAGCAAGAAAGAAGGATTGATAATCAAAGAATAGAAGAAAGGCGCATCTCTAGCCAAAGACCGACATTCCAGCTCTTCCCTGCTCACTCTTATCGGTGCTTCCTTCTGATATAGATATTTCTATTATAGGATGAATTTCATTACGCTTTCACCCTCAGCCCTTAACGGGAACTTCATCAGTTGCCTTGAAGCAGCGTCAAAGTTAAGTGGTAAGAATCTTTCTTTCCTATCTGTTAGCAGTTTAGGACGAAAATACCGATAAAACGCGAAAATGAAAAATTTCCATGTCCGTTTCCGAGTGAAAGATGACTTTAGACGAAAAGACGGGAAAATCAAACAAATGACCCGGGGAGCGAAGGAAAGAAGAGAAGTAAGGAAAGCATTAAGTAAGTAGAGCGTGAAGGTAGGGCATGAAGGAAGCATGAAGCTTGCGGACCGAACTCTCACTCGAGAAGGGAATTCAGTTAGCCCTTTTCCTTGGGAATGAACTGGATTTAGTTGCTTGTACTGGGATTGGCTTAGCAGGAAGATTGGATATGATTCTACTCGAGCGAACCCTGCAATGATTATAAGAGCCCAAGCGAGTCTTCCTTATTTTACTGGAAGTGCTTTAATTTAAGGTGAACTATAAGATAAAGAGTTCAAGAAGAAAACGAATTCTATATTCACAGCTCCCACGATCTCATTCGTTTAAGAACTGAAAAGCAGGACGAGAATTAGAAGGAAGAAAGATTTAGTAGGTCATAGAGTTTTAAGGAGCTTGGAATGCCAACATGTGCTTCACACTCAAAGAAGTAAAGATGGAGGGTGGGTGGGAAAGGAACAAGCTTCAAAGACGCAAACATTAGAACATTCATAGCTTGGGATTTCCTTGTCGTTGTTCGCCTATCTATCTCTAGAATAGCATGATATCGGTCCTAGTCCCACCTATCCGTAAGAGGACTAGCGCTATGCCTTCCGTCAAACAGCCCATTTTCCTCTATGATCTGGGTCTCAAATCAAGAAAGTGAAGTAGTAGCTCTCTCCCTAGTGGCAAACCTTATGAACCTCTTTTCCTTACTGATTATAGTAATCTTCTTCCTTTTTCTAGGGCAGATAGGGATCGCCATCTGACGTACACAGCCATCAACGTCCGCCTTCTTGTACTGATGCGATTCTAGGGCCTTAGAATTCTCCTTGTTCTAGGCCTTTCGAAATACGTCCTACCTCCGACGGAATGGCTACCGCCTGGAAGGAAGCTAGCCGCGGAACATAGCGTTCTAGAGTCACTTATGAACCCAGAACAGCGAGGTTCCGAGGTCCGTAAGCTACTCCGCTTGAACTCGACATCGGTGATTTCGAACGTTACCTACGACAATTGAAGAGCAAGGGTATTTTGGCAATGGAAAATCAGAGAAAGAGAGAGAGTAAAACTCTTTTCTCCTATTATTTCATTTGCACGAGATAAGGCAAAAGCCAAAGCAAAAGGAAAGGGAGAAGACAGAGCTCCGAAGCCCACAAAAGCGTAGGGGAGAGTGAGACTAGTAGGGCGATGGAGTGAGCCCTTACCCAAGATGGGAGGTTCCCGTCGAGACTAAGCCCTAGCTAAGTGAGCGCAAGAGTTTAGACTCAACCATAATATGTAATTATGGGATGCTGCGGGAGTGCACGGTGTCCGGGTAGACGAACCGGCGGGACGTAGCCATTGGCCCTTCCTGTAGAGGATTGCCTTTTCGGACAGGAAATCGTACAGGCCCAGAAGCTCATAGTCGCACACCAACCAAAGACTAAACTAAGGCAGCTATTGAGGAAGAAGGAGAGGCTAATTTGTTTGGCGACGTTGGGTGCCTACCGTCGAGAAAGCGTCAGAAAGCAGGGTGGTCAGCCAAACTCCCACACTAGTTAGATAAACCTTTCTACAATGTAAGTCATCTGTTAAGGACGGCCATTAATCTTCATATAATATGTACCAGAGGCTAGGCAGATAGCTACCATCATCATTATATATGTCATTCCATAATAAGCCTTCCAAGCCAAAGGAAAGTACTATAGGAAGCGGGGAGGATAACAGGGAAGGAGACTGGCCCCGGAGCTTACCAGCCCAAGCTCAGTAGGCGAAAGCTGTGGGAGTACAGTGAGTGTCGGAATTCGCCCGTGTAGGAACTGTCCTAGCCAATTGCAAATGTCTTTATTTCTTTCTTCGAATTCTATGTCTTAAGCATAGTGCACGAAAGAAGAGTATGGCATCTCTGCTTTATGCTGGATAGTTCAAGTAGGTAAGCCAGTCAGCAAGCCTATTCATTCCATGCAAGCAAGCTAGCCAAGGGGCCAAAGAGTAGTAGGCTTTCAAAGAATCTCCTTCCCTGCTGTCTGTCCTTTCCTTTCTTTTCCTTCTTAGCGCGTAGTGGGAAGAGATGGTGCTATCGTATACTTTCTCATGCGTGCTTTTCTTTTAGGAGTTCTTTTATCTCTAATTCCTCTAACTATCCATTTTATAATAGAAGACAGATGGTAGCGTAGGAGATAGGGCCTGATTGAGTACTTTGCAATCACCGAACTGCTTTCGCGAACCTTCAAGCTTGAAGGTGTAAAGGCAATCTTCATAGCCTTTTTGTACCATAGAATTCGCTCTTACAGAATCCGAAATAACCATTGCAAGGAGGAATCGGCGTTTATCCCTTCCCACTGTGAGGGAAGGTTGGATTCATAGATGCACTGATAACACTGATGCCAACTATTCTTTAATATAAAAGAACTCCCCTTTAGATGCAGAGAATGCAAGCTCCTATCGAATAGGCAAGAAGGAAGGAAGGCACTTGCGAGAGCTTAGATCCGTATGAGGAAAAATCGGTTGTGATAGAAAGAGTTGTGAAAGAAAAAGCAGCAAGAGTAAGCGCTCCTCTTGGAATTGAAGCAGTTCCCGAATCAGCTCTTAGGACAACTAGGCTTCTTTGCGCAATTGAATCAATAGTTAACCCACGCACAAAATAGGCAGCTTGAGAAGAAGCTCTAAGCCTTGACGCTCTTAGAATTCTCCTATCCGGTGTGATTGAATCACTAACCGCTGTGAGAGTCAGCTTCTTCAATCCTTTGAAACTAAGGAAAGTAAAGTGATAGCCGAGACCCAAAGATCTCCTATTTTTATGCTTAAAGAGAGGCAAGGGCCTAGCGAGCAGTCTAGCTAGATCCGAGCTACTCATACGCTGTCTGAGTTCCCGCTCTTGGTGCAATAAAAGCTGTTCGGGCTCTTTCACTCCTAAATTAAGGCAGTGAGCTTGCTTTGCCAAAGAATATGTCTTACGCGGTTACTCCGATTAAACCACGGGGAAGGGAAGGTGCGAAGCCTGATTGACCTAATAAATATTGCCATATTGCCCTTTCTCAAGATGAGACAGTTGGGATGGAACTTGAACGGGGTTCATTTGCAAAAGTTGGAGAATCCAACCTGCTGCTGTGGGAATAGTGCCTCACGTCGACTTTTGCCGTTGAATCCCGAAGAAAGAATAAAAAATTCCTTTTAAGGAAAGAATCAATAGGAGAAGATAGCCACACCGACGCACAGAGAATAGAGGGCTGCATTGGAGACGAAGAAGGGCAGAAACTTACATACTTCTTTCCAGCTCTTCTAGTTAGCGCGTAGTGGAATAGCCCTTCCATTGCCTGAAAGCCAATAAAGAGTGCCTCACGTTCCACTGAACGCTGGGGAAGGAAGTGACATAGTTTTTACGAGTAGTAGGGTATGCTTTATCTATCTTATTGGCTTAAGCATCCTATTATTCTTTATTTTTATCCCATTATAATCAGATTTTCCGACATTTTAATAGTGAGGGCCCTTTCGCCTATTTCAACATAATCAGATTTTCAACATTAGCACAAGAGCAGATAGGATGGAGACGAGTCTCAACAAGCAGGGCAGGAGAGATTACCTGCTCCGATAACAACTGAAACTTTTCCTATTCCTGTAGCCAGGAGGAAGGACTAGGGTTAGGCATTCAATGGTTTTCGATGTATGATTGATGATGGGCGTGGAACGACGGCAGAGTCAAACTGAGCTGGGCACTCCGCAATAGAAGTCTCCGAATCAAATCCCTCATTTCCGTGCCGGGCAGGTTTCTAAACTGGGGATAAAGGAGGAGGCGAGCCAATCTTTTCCGGTTTTCTTCGATAGCAGAAGCTGGAGGGTAGACAGATCGTTCCGGTGTTCTTTCCTTCTGTTGAAAGATGAGATATTGCTCCTTGCTGTTGCTAGGGCTGTTTCTATATCATATCTTTTCTTATTTAGCTGAAAAAAAGCTTCAAAGCGCGCGCCCTGTAGTTTCTCAGCTCTAAGAAAAGCCTACGCCTGTAGTTTTCAGCAGGCCGAGAGAGAGCTTACTCAAACAATAGCAATAAGGATACTAGAAGCGAGCTCGAACTACCACTAAAGTAAGTAAGCGCGAGTGGATTCATTGCTCACCCGATTCCTCTTACTCTAAGTATATTGTTGGACAAGTGAAGGGAAGCTAAGAGAAAGCCAAGCAAGGATAAGAGAGAGATCCTATGGTTAGGCCAGTTAGTTAATGCTGGAAGGTTATAGAAGACGAAAACGATGGATGTCCTAAGTGACAATGCCATCGGAAAATATACTCTTTATTCGGACTAGCACACGAGGGCGTTAAGCACCTATCTTACTAATACTAATAAGAAGAAAGGTTTGGAACCCTTATTATTAGAGAAAGGGATAGAGAATATCTTACCTGTAGGATTGACCATGAACTTCCTTACCTCACTTGCGGTTCTCTAAGGTCTTCCAAAAGGCTTCTTGAAGGTTAGGTTAGATAAAGAAAGATAAGAATAGAATGGATGAGGTAGTTCTTTCTTTCCTCCTACTGGTAGGGTTAGATCAAGATAGACTGCGTTAGAAGCCATTAGAAGTAGCCCTCTCTTGCTATTAGCTCCTGTAGCTAAGCGAATGGGCCCCAAGCTAGGAGCTAATCTCTTTCCTGTAGGACTCAGCATTCCCTGTGCTGGTAGTGGCATAAGGACTAGCATCTTCTTGTTTGAGAGCTATAAGATAAGCTAGGAAAGCGCAGTTTTAATGAATAAAGATACGTAGCGTAGTGAGCGCTTCCCATGTGTGGAGCGTGAAGGTCTCTCTTCCCTTCTCTTGAGCTCGTTGTCTTTTCTTACTGTGCTGTGTTGGCTGTAATCTACCGCTGCTCGATTGCTTTAGCGAATCAAGCATCTTTTATGCAATTTCGATTTGACTCCACCAGAACAATCTCCATGAGTCTAACTCTTCAGAGAAGTAAAGTCGTGTTTTCTCTTCCCGGACTCGGGTGCTTTTACCTCTAGGTGAGGTTATTCCGTCCTTGCTTTTCTGTTAGTGGAATAAGGCCTTTCTCTCTGTGTGGGAGAGTGTGAAATAGGGTCGCTAGTAGATATCTGATAATAGGAGCATCTCGGGATAGCCTCCATTGAGATTCTATTGCCAGTTCCGTGTAGAAAAGATAGAGGCATCTCACATATCAAGTAATAGTCATAAAAGAGGTTAGATCTAAGCAAGGAAAAGCGATCTAGGAACAAACTACCAAAGAAGAAGAAGAGCCTGCTTGGCGTAAGTGAACAAGCGAGTGAGTGACAGAGCGCAGAGAGAGGAGGGATCCGAGTGTGCTTGTAGCGAATTCTTTAATCTGTAACCCAGCACCACGTAGGACTACCGACGTAGGTAGCTAGTAGTTAAAGGTGGGGTTCGGGCTTCCCGTATTGAGGTCATCGATCGACAGGGTGCTACTCGGGCTTAGAGCCCTTTCGTCATCCTCCATTTGTGAAGGCATCAAGGGCCCTCTATGTTTGTTAGTTTGCCTGCCCTGGGTTGGTTTGGCCTAGGATCCCTGGAGCGAGGTAGCTAGGACGAGAGGTACCTCATTAATGTACCTACTCTAGCGGGATTGAGTGAACATACTCCAAGGCTGCGTCACCAGCAGCGCGAAGGTCAAGCGAGATCTCTGCAGTTTGATCTGCTCTTTCCTTCGTATCCGCCTAGCTGAAGCTATCCGAGTAGCGTCTTATTTCGTTACACAACTATTTGTCTAAGAGACCGCTTTTCCTACCTCCGTACACTCTTAACTCTTAAAGGCATCTTGCTTGCCCGTCCCTCCATTCCAAAGGACTGGGATAAGGGCTTACCTCTGTAATATGAACTGCTAGTTGGGATTGAGTAGCAGGGCATTTAGTTCTTTCCTATGCGCCTATTAGGAAGCTCTGGAGCGTGACCAGCAGCCTGAAGTACCCCGCTCTCTGCCCTTTCATGCGCAGTTTCCTTCCTCTCTCTAGGGATCGCTATCCAGGGTCGCTGGGCTAGTTCCCAAACATACTCTTTAGTTAGAGAATCTCTTGTGCACCAAAATCTTTGTAAAAACTAGCACTCTTCATCATACGATTCTTTCCTATGATTATATTATTCATTCCACGTGGAAAACCGTCTACTCTCATTGAGTTAACCCCGCTCACTACGAGATTGAGAGGTTACCCCACGAACTGAGCTCCTTCTCGCTTTTCTTGGCTTGCCGATCCTGTCATATAGGAAGTTCTTCCGTCTTGCCTGGTTGACCAGGCTACCCTTCACTGATTCAATCTTTATAGCCTCAATCGAAACATCAATTCTATGACAAGTTTCCTCTATCCAAATCCTTCGTTTGAAGCATCTAATGCATCATAAAAGACTTCAATAAAAGGGCCTAAAGCAGCAAGAACCCTCCATTCATCCGCAGCAGATCGTGCTCAAGCTAAAGAGGCTCACTTTCTAGTAAATGAATGCGCGAGCACGGACGCAAAAGCAAAAGCTAATAACAGAGGCTTTCTCCTCCCTTCGCCTTCCTCTGAGCTTGAATCAGACCCCAAAAATGCTGCAACCTTCGGCCTAGATATTTTATAACCTTCAGAACTCGAACCAGACCGAACTCGACAAAGTGAGTTCTCTTCCCGATCCGGTTGATTGCCTTGCTTGTCTAGTGTCACAGTTGTTGATTCGCAATCGGTTGAATCAAAAGAAGGCTCCTTTTCTTTTTGTCTCACACCAGCAGTTGAGATCGAAAATCATAAGTCACGATCTAACATCGAATGAACTACTTTGTTAGCGCCATCTCTCTCAGAAAGCTCTAAACTGGTGACAAGATTGACTTTCTTTTCTTTGGCAGGATGGGGTTGATGTTCAGTGGCTCCAATCCCGAATGGGTGTAGAATGGAACAAGCTCGCATGCTCTAGCTGTAGCTCGGTTGAGGCGGAGGGATTCAAAACGAGTTTTTGTTGCAGTAGGAAAACAGGACCTAGCATATTATTTTATTTTAACATCAAGTAATTGCAGCGAAGAGGAGTTAGAGATGAAGGGTTGGGAAAGAACAGGCCCCACCTTTTCTTCAAAGCACTAAGAATATTGTCAACTATCCAATTCTTTGAAGCACCCGGTCGCCTTTGGACAACGACGTAGGGCCTTTGGACGACTAAGTCAGCTCGGCTTCATGGAGAAAGACGTTTGCCTACATTGGGGATAACGGCTTGTGGTATGCCCACCTCCATGAAAAAGAGGCTCTCGCTTTCCACGAAGAAGGAGGCCCACAGAAAGGGTGAGCGTGAGCTATTTCCAAAAGAAGGAAAAGGGTGAAGCTTTCCTTTTCTTCAATGAATAAAATAACCTAATTTTCTTTTCTAAGTATTAGAGTGTGGCAGAGGACTACGAAGAAGGAAGGAGCTTACTGACGGGCGGGTCGGGGAATAAGAAGAAGTCTAAGATCATCGGTAGTTGTGGGATGCCCCAAATGATCCTAGGAATCGGACAACAATGCCTCCGATCCTTCGAACAACTCGAAACCTACACACGGGAGAAGGAGTGGAACTAGGGCCAGGCCAATTCAATCGGACTCTGCTCATATACGTAGGGACAGTGGGACTAATGCTGTATCAATGAATGAACCGGATTCTTTTCTTCCGGGAATCCTTGGGGATTCGTCGTTGGTTGGTGCACTAGGCTAGGCCCCTGCTTTAGGCACTGGCTTCCTCGCCCAATGAGAATGAGAAGGAGTCAAAGGCGAATATCTCTCTGCCCGAATCAATGATGGAATCAGGCCACTGGTCTCGATCGGCCATTCCAACTTCGTCTCCAATCCAACTGCCACGCCAGATCTAGTTGATTGGTAATCCCTGTTATGAAAAGCTTGTCCGTCTACTGATATGATGACGGTCCAGGGGGTTCCGATAGCTAACCTTTGCCTCCTGTAACCGGGTCTGTTATTGATTTCGTGTCTAAGGGGAAGTGCTTTGTATCATTCATTCACGCTTCGAACGAAACGAAGAGAACCGATCACTTTGCCGATACAATGCATACATATAGATAGGGCCTTCTTGAAACTCCTCGTATTAAGGAGCTACTCTCCCCGCCATGAAATCTCGATTTGACCTTGCCCCGGGAACTCACACCCGAAGCACGCAATGGAGTCCACCTCGTAGCTATCGCGCTTAATGCCGACAAACGGATCCCCATCCGCAGGTAAGCCTAGGATCCGTGCCACATCGCCTAAAGTGATAGAGATCTCCCGGAAAAACGTATTGGTCTCTGGGCGCTCCATAAGGGCTGCTATGAGACTGTGGTCTACAGAGGGGGTACGCCCCGATCAGGTGCCCTAGGCGGTATCGTCGGAAGGCGTATTTCACATAAGGCGCCAGGTTGTGAAGAAGATGGCACATGTTCAGACTGTGAGATCCCGTCCGTTCTATGCTCTCGGGCTCAAAGGCAAATACAAAGAATGAAAGGGTTAATGCTTAATGCCCTTAATGTAATGGGGCATTCATTAAGGGCATCGCGAAGAAAAGAAGGAAAAGCGTGCGATCCAAGAGTGAAAGCGAGCAAGCATAAGAATGCCAAACGACGCTTTATGGTGTCATCAGGGCACTATCGTGAAGAGGCCAAACCGCTAATAAAAGCCAGACAAAAACGTGAGCGCAACTTACTTACTTTAGATAAAATAAAGACTAGGACCCAGCTTCAAAACGTATGCGCGGCCGTTGCTTGCTGGCTTCAAAGCTTATTACTAAGGTAAAACGCGCTAGCGCGCATACGTTTTCAGCTTCAAAACTACAGCGCGCGTTTTACTAATAGGCTGAAAAGCCGTTGCTTGCTTCAAAACGATTATGACTATCTATTAAAGTCAAAGGCTTTAGCGCGTTTGACTATATAAGCTTTGAAGCTAGCCGTTGCTTGCTGGCTAGCTGAAAAGCCCCTATCACGTGACGGCTCCCGCCGTCCCCCAGACCCCCGAGGCTCCCGCGCCTTCTGAAGAAGCTGCTTGCTGGTCCCATCAGAAAACGAACTATTAAGTAGTTTTGACAAAGCAACCTACCTCAGAAAAACACTATAGTCGTTTTTCCAAAGGTGAACCTGTCTGCTAAAACTATCCCAAAGGCGAACATCTGGATGACTAAGTAAGGCCAGTTCTAGGCCTACTTCATTCATTCTGGATGCTCGCCGAAGTTTCCACATCTAGTTTCCAAAGGGGCGTAAGCGGGCTCATGCGGAGCGGCACTAAGCGGCGGCTGAATACGGAATGGTTGATGACGTCTACTAAAAGAGGGACGCGATCAACTTCGGTTCTAGCAGGATCGATCAACCAACAGCAGGTTTAGGATCTTCAAGGGGTCCCTTGTTGTATAGTCTTCTTGCGGCCTGAAACTGTAGCAGAGGACATTACAGGGGAATCTCACAAGGAGGCAAGTATGATAGGTCTGCTACCACTTAAGCCGGCCTCCACTTCAACGTAACACCCACCAGGAGATGGAGGATCGAAGATCGGTCTTCTGGTGCGCTCTTAGAGTGATATGCTCTTCCTTCGGTCCCTCTTGTACCGTGGGCGGAAGTCCACGCAGCGAACCGGACTGGAACGCAGCTTCGAATGGAGAGTGCAATTGAATCAAAGCGAATTCAGTGGTACAGGAGTTTTAAGGGCGGGAGAAATTGAGATCCGGGAAGCTACCTACCTAAATGGAGAACATTAGAAGCATATCAATCACATTATGGCTTTTTCGCTCTTTAGAGCCATCTCGATCACTCTAGAGAAAGGCAGACCTGTGAATTGAAGTTCCTTGTTCAAACTGTATATCGAACTGGCCCGTCACTCACGACAAGGAATATGGTTCATACAGAATTTATAGATAGGGATCTAAACTCAAGTGCAGCAGAGCTGGTCCTCGCATCAAGTCGAGAGAGGACAGGACGACTCGGTGCACTTCGGGGAGCAGAATACGGCTGGACCAGACAAGAAATCTCTACCGCCCGCATACTGAAAAGAAATAGGACGGACCGTCACTCTAATAGAAGGAAAGGAGTAGAACGGTTTTCAGCAGGCTTCTTGAATGCGATCAAAAAGGGAACCTACTCACTGCGACCGGTGCCTCTTTCTTCTTGCTTTCAACAATCAAGTCAGTGGGGAAGTTGCATACATAGCTAGGGTGATCCTACACGCAGCCATACTTTGTTCAAGCGAGGAGAATCAACGGGAGTGACAACATGTCTCATGAGGTGAACTTTGTTTTCTTTCTTTCATGCACGAGTCAAGGAAGTAGCGAAGCTTCGCCGATAGATCGCAGAGTGAGGAAATGGAACTGAACAAGATTTGGCGAACGAATCAATGAATCTTCTATAGCTTCTAGAAGCCTATATAGAAATAGAATAGAATAACGGCGTAGGCGAAGCCGGCAGTTCTCAGCGCTTACTTGGCAGAAAGAAATCCATCTGGTTTCCCTGTTCCAAGTTGTTCCGTGGGCCTGTATGACATCCTTCTCCATTCATAAGTCGCTGGCGGTGTCAACAGTGACGCTTATCAACCGCCCGCCCATTATGGACTGGATCCTTCTCGCAAGCGCTTGGAAGCAAGCTATTCTCGTGGCTTGGCTTCGTCCCGGGCCGCTATTGCTATAAGGGCTGCTCGGCTTCCTTCCTTCGGCTACCGGGCGCGCCCTTTGAATCTTCGTTTCGTAGGGTACTACCAGAAGACCTAAATCCAATACGGCCTCCAGTGTACAAGACCCATTTGCTACAGAACAAGAACCAACCCTACTAGATATGAATTGGTTCTCAGGGCTTATAGTCGGTTCTGTTCTAAGGTATTCCTTTCATGAGCTACGCGAGGTTAGACCGTCGACTGAAAGGAAAGGAGAAGGGACGAGTGGCTCTGATAGCACATAGAAGGCAGTTTTGATAGCACCGCTGAACCAGTTGCCACTCACTGGCTCCATATCTCCTTCCCTTTCTCTCGGTCCCCTGGAAAAGCGATATCCATTTTATATTCCCCACTGACTATCCAGCTGAGGAGTTTACCCTTGCTCTTGTGCTCCGGGAATAATCAGAGAAGGTGTCTAAAAAGGGAGCAGAGGTTCTTCACTTACTTCACTTCACGTGACATAGCTACGCTCAGGTTTCACTATGTCAATGAACCCGCGTAGCGTTATGTTATGCCAAGTATATAAATAGAATTTTTTTTAGAGAGAATGTCTAGAGAAAGGGAAGAAGGAAGTCGCGTAGCTCAGGTTTCACCAACTTCGCCTCAGGTTAACTTCAGTGAAATCTTGTTAAAGCAAACCAAAGGTTGGTTGAACCTTAGGACGGTAGCGAAAGGAACCTTCTAGCTATGAGAACCGGGTCAATTCAAACTCACTGCATACTCCATTCCATGGAGAACCCAGCGTAATTGGTTTTCTCCAGCAGCAGTTTTCCAGTATTCTTTCAGATGGCCCTGCTACGTCTGCCCACTACAGAGCAGGCCTGACTCCCGTGAGCAGGTACGCTGGCTCTTAGTACGGCTTTACTCCTCCGATCCGGCATGATAACAACTCGAACTCCACTTAGATTCTTTCAAGAGAAGGCACCGAGATCCCGCGTAAGCGTCGTTTGCCCGTTGCCAATAATAGTTCGTGTCCGCCGGTGTTGCTCCGTTGCCAATAGGATCGACTTGGGTAGTCAGATTCAATTGTGAGATTCAGAAATACGAAAGTAAGGGACCGGAAATCGTCGGGATCCAAAGGTTGTTGCTAAAGGACTGTAAATCCTTGCTCCTAGGATCCAAGGAGGGTTTTAGGAAGGACTCAAAATCCTTCCTAATTACCGTCACTTACCCTACTAGTGTAGTGTCTACTGACTGAGTCGTGAATTAGATTGGATGGGCCGATGGGGAATCCAATTAGGAGTTGTGGAAAGGACTGAAGAGACTTTGTATCCAGACTCGCGATAGGATCTGAGTGCTCAGTCATTCAATATTGGATGGGTGATTGGCTCTTATAGAATCAAAGTAGAAAAAAAAAAACGAAGAATTTGTTCTCGGTAACCCCGAATGGTTTAGGGTGTCTCCCGATTGTTTCGCAGAAACAGAGACAGTGACGGCTTAGATCAAATGGGAGATATAGGTATGTGATAGATAGTGAGAAAGATTTATGCGAAATTTTGAAACCTTATGAAACGCAACAAAACAAACAATAGGTGTTACTATTCCTACATGTTCCATTAGTAACATCCCTTGAGACTTCCCATGGGGTAACTGTGTATCTTGCTTGTGATTAATGCTTCCGATTCCACCAGAAAGAATATAGGAACGTCGTTACGAGTGGATCCATTGGATCGGCGTTAGGTTAGAATCCCATTTTACTCTGCACCTTTGATTCCAATATTTTTAGTGATCAATCAATTTGAAATTCCTTCATATTCATAGAGATAGGGGACATGATTCACATGGATATAGTCAGTCTCGCTTGGGTGGGCTGTTAGTCTTTACATTTTCCCCTTTCACTCGTAGTATGGGGAAGAAGTGGACTCTAGGGTACTACTAATTGAGTAATCGAATTGTATCAATTGTTTATTAGATCGTTCTGCGAATCGTTTTTAATCAAAAATCTCCATTTCAAAATTCCACAGGAATCCAGTAAGATTTTATAATCACCTTTGGATCAAACAAATCTTTCAATTATTCCCGTGTTCGTATTTCGAAACTCAAAGGGATACACATGATAGGAAATTTCTTTTCCAACCTTCCTAAATATTCCATTTCGATGAACCAGTTCTTACCAGAATGATGGATAAACCAATGAGGAGCAACCCTATTTTCTTTGTTTCCTCTTTACTGTACTGTTCAAAGAGGAGTCGTTCTGCTATTACGTAGATACGATATCCACTTTATACTGGAGGCGACATAGACATAGTGGTTGTCCAAAGAGGTACTACGCATAATAAGATCTTGCTTCGGGTGATCCACATATCGCGCACCTACCTTTTGAGACTCCTAGGAATCTTATTTATGCTTTATCGCCTCACCTCATGTCATGGTTCAAGCATGAAAGATCGGTGGGGTCTACTACTCCTTTTAAAAATCCGAAGAAGTGACCATAGAACTCCTTGGATCATCTGTTAACGGCTCAATCCATTACTTCTGAGGAATGCTAAAAAAGCTTGCTTAAATTTTGTATATGCCCATACTATGATTCCATTGTTTCGATAGATCCCGGGCAATAAAAACCTATGAATTAGAGCAGTTGACGCTGGATTCTTTCGAATTGATCGGAATAAATACGAATGGGTGTAGCGAAGAAATAGAATTGGAGTGCTATTTACATGTAATTTTATGTAATTTACATTTACATATATGTAGATACATATCTTTGATTGATCTATATCAATCCCATATCTTCATACAATAGATAGTGTGGTAGAAAGGTGCATCTAGTTCTTTCTACAAGACTCTCTATTGTATTGGATCTATATACCGCTGATTCAATCCAGTCCACTCATTTCATTTAAGACTTGGAATTGTAATCCCTTTCATTTCTTCAATCATTGATAAGAACTAATAAGTAACTCGACGTTTCATTCAAATGAATCATTTTGACTGACTGTTTTACGTAGATGATAAGTAAAAAGGCAGTAGGAACTAGAATAAACAAAACAGTGCAGTAGCAATAAATGCGCAGTACTTCCAGAATCTCATCATCATTTTGAATTTGTGATTTTTCATTCTATATCCCTCCCAGAACAGAAGGAGCGGATCTTTGATCTTTGATTAGTATCCCTTTCCTTGGATTGGGACGCATACATCGAGAATCCAGTGTGCAATTCATTTGGATGAGATAGATAGAAGGTACCCAATTAGTCATTTAGGTTACACAGAATCGGAGCTAGAAAAGGGTAGGTTGAATCTTCAAAGTACTCTGTCAGGGTCACTATGTTAAGTTAATTGCGTATCGTACAATAAACAAATCCAATTTTGGATGTGCTCCCGGAAACATATGGGTACTCTATTCGATTGATCAGGAACAATCGAAAAAGCCAGACCAGGAGGTCTCTCTTGAATCCTGAATATGGTGATACCTCCGATTGTACCAACCTACATATGTCTCTCCCCATCAATCGGTACTAGTTATTGTCATTTGGATTCCTTGACCGTCATTTGTCCGATGAGAAATGCGAAACGAAAGAAGGATCCTCCTGCTGGGAATTAGATCCTGCTCTTTGTCCCCTCTTCACAGAAAATGGAGAAATGAATTGATCGATTCATCGGATCCTAGGTCGGGACTGACGGGGCTCGAACCCGCAGCTTCCGCCTTGACAGGGCGGTGCTCTGACCGATTGAACTACAATCCCAGGAAAATGAGGTGTACAGTCTCAAAATCTTTATTATTTATTTTCATTCGAACCATTTATAATCGCCGTGTTGTAACAGAGACACGAATGATATACTGATATACATATCTACATAGATATGTACTATAGTGACAGTGACACGGATTACTAGTCATCCTGTGGTTATTGCCAAATCGATTGAGAATCTTTCTTTCAATGAAAATTTGTTTGTCCTTAATACTTATAGATCATAAATCGTTATTGTTAGAAACATCAGAACATGCGGAAACAAATGGAGATAATATATCAGAAAATATGGATTCTTTATTCCTCCATATCATGCATTTTTTAGGACGGATTGGTTATATCATCCTCATGGATCGGTGAATTCTTGGGTCGAGCTGGATTTGCACCAGCGTAGACATATCGCCAATTACAGTCCGTCCCCATTAACCGCTCGGGCATCAACCCAGGAAGAATCAATTGTAGGCTTATTGAGAATCCATGATCAACTTCCTTTCGTAGTACCCTATCCCCAGGGAAGTCCCCGCTGCCTCCGTCGAAAGAGAGATGTCCTGAACCACTAGACGATAGGGGCATACCTGCCCGAGCGCCATCATACTATGCTCATAGTATGAGCAGTTTTGAAGAATATGGTAGAACCTGTAAATCTGGGAAGGGATCGACAAGTAATCGAACAGATTCTTTTTCTATGCGAATTCGGGTCGACGGTACGAGTCGAATCCCTTCATGACATGATTCGATCAAATATATTTGATCTATGTCGGATTGGTACACGTATCAATCAAGTGAATCTCGTTCTGATGGGTCAATAAAAGCAATTAGGATAGGATCGGTCTTGGAACAATTCACTGCATTGAGACTTATATACTTATACTTATCTATATATAGTTGTTTTGCAATTATCCCCTCACTACGTAAGTTAACTCACTCCGTTAACACTTCCTTCGTCGTTCTCCGTTCGGTTTGGCGGGGAGACTAGTGCTAGCTCGAGACTACTATAATACAAGAACTAGCTCGTGTCCCTGTAAGAAGGACATTCTCCTTGGCCCTCACTTCGTTCGTTCAGTAAACGGTCCATCTCCCAGTATTAGTGAGCCGTCTATAGGCAACGAGTGCGAGTGGAGTTTCTAGTATTATATATACTATTTTGATAGGCCTATCTCGACCCGAACACAAGCTCAAAACCCTCACACGAGTTAGTGGTCTTTAGGCAGCGATTGTAGTAGTTCAACTCCTAGTTGATGAGAGTGACTTCGGGAGTCAAAAGAGTAAAGGTCATTCTCTCAATTCCAATCGAACGCAACTGGATCTAGTATGAACTGGCGATCAAAACATATATGGATAGACGGTTCTCGAAAACGACGTTCTTTCTGCTTGCTGGCTCGCCCCTGTAGCTGTTGGGCTTATGCACTCCACTCGCTGCCTACTCCACTCGTCACCACTGGAGCAGATCAAATAAGGAGATCTGAGTCGGATCTCCTTTAGATGCTGGGCCACGTCGTACGACTCAGTTACCTCGTCACGTCTGGCTGGCGCGGAGGTGGGATCTTTGGCATGGCACAAGCCCTCTACGCTGCACAGGCTGATAGATTCGTCCAGAGCGAGTCACGTCGTTGACTAACGGATTTGAATGTGGTTCTGCTGCTAGCTGTGCCGCGGCAAGGGTCCTGGGCCGAGTCAGGGTCAGCACAGGTCAGGCACGTTTGAGAGTTAGGGCCGCGATTACTCGAGGCTTTGAGCTGCGGACTCATCTTTCCGCGGTAATTGAGTGGCGGGGCTCTTCACGATCCATTGAGATGGATCTTCAACGGAGGGCACGCAAATACTCAGGACGGGTAAGAATCTCCTTAACGGGGTCGGAAAAGCGGAGACTTCCGGGGTGGTTGCGACTGGAGCATGGCTTGGGAGTGGATCCTTAAAACTCCCATCTTCTCATTGGGGTTCACTGCATTCGCCGCTGCAGGGGCGGCTCCTTCATCCGCGACGGCTATCTTTACCTCATTATTCGATTCTGTTTTTGCTTTTCAACGGAATGCCCTGAATTCTAATGAAATTAGCAGTATACGTTTAGGTTCCACGCTGGAGGGAGAGGATCTGGCAACGGTCGACGAGGAAGGAGCTGTATCAGGCCGCGCTCGAGCAACAAGGGATGATTTGACACAAACAATGGAAGCCCTTCAGGAGTTGGGGTGTAAACAGGCGTTGAGGCTGCTGCACGCTAGTATTCGCACCGTTATTCCCTTTATTAGGAGGGACGGACTCTCCTGTAGTCTCTGCAGCTGCTGCGGCTAGAGCAGCAGGGGTTGCTGCTGTTGATGTTGCTAAATTGGATGCTGATACTACTGAACTAGAGGTGGGGTAGCTGATGCTGCTGAGGATGCGATGGGGCGGCTATCGTCAATGGGGCGTCGAGAGATGGCACTGACTTCGTGGCTTCCTGGTTTCCACGATTTCCATTTCGTTTATTGGGATTAGACGTCGTTCCATCCCTCATCCGATTGAGTGGAAGCCGAGGGCCACCCTATTAGTGACGTTGGGAAGTGGAATCGTGCCTTCCTTGTTAGCTGGAAACCTTCCTACTATCATGCATGAAATTCTCCATCCTCTTTCCCGGGACTGAGAATCCCAGTATTCCCCATCAGAATGTAGCTCGCCAAAGGATTGTTCGAGGTTTTGAATTGCCTATTTTTTATCGCTTTCTAAGCCCCTATTACGTAAGGGGAACAACCGTCGGATGCTACGGCCTTGAATCTGCCCACATACGTTGCAAAGGACTCGTCCGGCTTCTAGTGCAATTGCAATATTTCAAATTCATGGCCCGTCGGAGCAACATTGATATTGTAGCAGGACTACTTTATGAACTGGTTGGCAAGCTCAGAAATGTTTTCATTGAGCCGATCGGAAGATTGGTGAACCAGTCCAAAGCCCACTAAGCTCCTCTGGAATAGTCGGATTAAATTGGCATCATCCTCGGCAAACGTCAGTGCAGTATAAATATAATGACTGTAAATAGGCCTTAGGATTTTCGGTCCCATTATAGCGATGAAAAGAGGAGTATATCCAGCGGGGAGCCGGGTTGTAGGAAATAGGCAGAAAGAATGAAATGATGTTGCTTCTCGCTTGCCCCCTATATTTTCGGTCATCCGGGCTTCGAGTTGCTGAATGTATCGCCGGGGTCATGAGCGCTTGGTCCACTTGCAGACTGCCCACACGGCTGAGGGCTTAAGGAAGTTTAGTGTGAAGGGACCATGCCTTGGGGAACATGAAAAGCTTGAGGCGGTTTGACCATTCACTTGTGGGCCTACTGAAGGGGCCTCTTGGCTACAAGAGGGTCCCGTTGCTGGGGCTGGATTGCATGTAGGGAGCACATGCGGACTGTGCGTGGGAGCCACTGGAGGGTTTAGCTGCCTGGAAGGTCAGCTGTAGAAGATCTATCATTTTGACTGGCCTGGATAGGGACTTCGGGTTGTGCTTCTCTGGTTGGTGCGAGTAGGGTTGCGAGCACTTCGGTGAGCATGCTCCTCAATTCATGCGTCTCTTTCTTCAAGGCGGCCATATCCCTCGCCCTTGGGCTTTCCGTCTCAAATTTGCTCTATCTTTCTCCTCAAAGGAATAGCCCCGCTTAAAGTGAAAGTGACTCCATAGCCCTAAAGGGGGTCGTGGCTTTTTCGCTGGAGAGGTTAGGATCGACGGGTTGGTCGCCTGTATGATAGGGTTTTCACTTCCTCTACTGCTCTTGCGGGTTACAACGGGTTCGGTGCGAGTGAACCGACGTTCTAGCTAGACGGCTCGCTTAGAATCAACCATTTGCAGATGAAATTCCTTCGACCCTCCGTCGGTTCTTTTTGAGTTCCTCCAAGGGATACCGATGATGAACACCTCGGTGAAAAGAGGATCCCATTTCGTCAGACGATAATGAGAAATTTCTTCGATGGAATAAAATGCTTAAATCAACACTCCCGGGCTAAGCCTTTCCACGATCTCCGTCAAGGATTTTCCTTTTCACCAATCCCTTTGATGCTTGTTGAATGATTTTTCAACTGATATGTCGTCCCTCTTTTAAGAGCTGAGATTTTTATTCTATTTAGGCGGATACCGAGCACCGTCAATATAAGATAGGATTTTTGCTTTTTAGGAAGAAGGAGAACTCTCCTAGTTCACTATAGGAATCCTTCCATTATCCTCAACACCCATCCGTCAACCTTTCTTCTGGATGCTCTCCATTGATTTTGCAACCCTCACAGGCATCCGATGCAACAAGAGATAAGAAACCGGAAGAGACTGAAGGAAGATTTTGACAAGGTCATCTTTCCAGCTTGAGTGAAAAGCGTACCTTTCCAATAAGAAAGCTTATGCCTCATTAGGTCAAGGATCGGGTCCCACAAATCTTTAGTACCTATCGTGGAAAAGAGGATACCCATTTACTTAGATGGAAATGACTCCCTCACACAACCTAGCTTCCGAACTAATGCTCTTTGTGGCTATCTACATTAGCACACAGGAGGCTGCTCTTATCAAACTTAACCAATTTACATTCTTTTTTTTTACCACCAGGATCTTTACTTCCCTTGCTTGGGCTACCCAGCTCTCGAAGAAGACTATAGTCTCGTCCACGAATTGGAGGTTAGAAAGAGGAGGCATAGAATGGGCCATGAAAACACTATCCATTTCCCATCTATTACAACCTTTGATGAGGCTTCTACCTAATTATACCATAATTATGAGGAGGTAGGGAGATGGGATCACCTTGACATAAGCCTCTCGAGCTCTTAAAGTAGCCGCGAACCATTGAGAAGGATTGAGAAAGTCGTTGTTTTGGTTATGCATCCTTCATCTAGCTAATCCATTTATGGGAGAAGCCAAACCTCTCAAGTGCATCCCATAAAAGATCCCAATCCACTCTATCATACGCTTTATTCATATCCAAAATCTGAATTGCTCCTGGACTACCCGCTTTCTTAGTGGAATGGATAGCTTCATGCACCAAAACCCCATCCAGAATCTGGCGGCCCTTCACACCCTTGTGATGGCGAAAAAATGCTTGGGGATGTCGTTTAATCGCTAGCCAACACCGTCGGAGATGATTTGGGAGAGGAGTTGCAAATGCTAATCGGCCTCCTCTACCTTAGTAGCGCCAGGCCTCTGTGTGATATAATTAACATAATATAAACCGAAAAATCGTTTTGAAAAAAAAAAAGAAAAGTCTTTTAAAAGAAAGGAAACCCATCTGGACCTGGTGCTTTGTCCTAAGGAGAGCAGCCTCCTTGACCTCTTCTAGAGAGAGAGGTCTAGAATGCTGCTCATTAACCTGGTCGAAATTCACAGAAGTGATTATCTCCCATCAATCAGTCGCATGACGATCCTCACAAGTAAAGAGAGATGAGAAGTGGTTAAGAACAATTCTCCTAAGGTCCATTTCCACTTTTCAATGTACCATCATCCGGATCCATAAGCTCCCTTCAGATTTGAAAAGGCCTGGTTGTAAGCTTTGTTTGGGCAATGCCATGGAAAAATGGAGTGTTCCTATCACCTTCATTGTTCCAAGTAACCCTAGAGCACTGCTTCCAAAAGACCTCTTCCTGCGTAAGGGCATTGTGGCATGCAGCCAAAGATTTAGAATGAATAAAATGCTAAAGGCATCCATATCACCTTCTTCAGCCATCTCTTGGAAACACAAAACGATGTTTTTCAGCTGAGGAACTGGTTCCCAAAAGCCTCCTTACTCCATCAAAAAGGTGATGTTTGAGAACCTGCAACTGCTTGGGAAAAACGAAAAGGGCCTGACTATAGAAATCGGTTGACCTCCACCACTTCGCAATTAAGACAGAGTCAGGATGACCTAACCGCATAAGCTAAAACCAGAAAGGATGGGGTCTTACCCGAAAAAAAGGAGTTGTGTTCAGAAGCCGGTCCATTCAATGTCCGAAAATCAGCCTCCCCGATCACCGGAGAAAACAAACCGGTCCAGACGACGAAATATTGCATCGCTCCGCTGTGTCAGTTGGACCACGATCCAAGAGAAAGACCGACGATGTGAAAGAAGAGAAGAGTCCAGAAGAGGAGATTTGAACGAAAGACCGACGATCAAAGATAAAATCGTTCAATTTCATCATACCTTTTTCTTTTTGAAAATCCCTCCTTTGTCAGAAACCGCAGGCATGTGTTAAAATGCCTCCCATGCCGACGGTCAGATAGATCCTGAGCAACCATTAGTTCCGCCCACTCGTCTCTCAATCACCGAATTTGGCCCCGCCGAAGCAATTTACCAGAGAAACAAACATAGAAAAACTCCACCGTAAGAGACAATGAAAAATTCCTTCCTCTCATTGATTTTATTCCATAGAATCCACATGCCACCAAACAGACCAAACGCTGGAAGTGGAACTAAAAGAAAGTGACAAGACTACCCTGATCCTTTACTAACTCCATCTTCCTCTCTTCAACCTTTGTCTCCTGAATGAAAATGATATCAATTTCATTCGAGACTCAAAGTCCGGCCACCGCCCTTTGAGAGTGCTTAAGCTCCTTCCCTACTTCTTTCTTTTTATTGGGGTTCTGCTTTTTCTCCCTTCCTCGACTGCCTAGTTTTGAGGCCCTTTCCTTCTTTTGAGATGCTAGCTCTTCACACGCTCCTTTTGTAAGTCATCATCCTTCTTTATCTTAGCTTTCTTATTGCGAGCTGCTTGAGGAGATTCGACGGTCTTCCCTATTGCCTTCTAAGTTCACCTCAGAAAAAGGTGCTCCAAGCCCTCCACTGTGACCAACTTAATCAGGCCAGCATTTTCTTGACAATTTTTCCTACAATGCACCTACATACCCAATCCTCTTCCACTTGAATTCCCTCTCATCGTCATCACCAAGCGGAGCAAGGGCCTTTATATTTGGGGTAGCAGAGGGCTGACATGTACCCATAGAGGTCCTACCCTTCACTGTAGAGATTGCTTTTCAAATTCTCTTCTGTCCTAGATCCCTCTTCCTCAATGCGCTTAGGTGAAAAGCAACCTCCTCATCATCCTAAGTACCTTTTCTCTAACTTACTTTCTTGACATCACAAATTGAACCGCCGAAGGCAGGTGCAAGATACGGCTCAGCTCTGCTGAAAAGCCGTATCGCGCAGGAGCGCGATTACCACGTTTTCAGCAAGCGGGGCCCCTTGGAAGGGCCGCAGCGCGTCAGGTTGTTGCCGTAGCGCGCTAGCACGCGCGCGGAGCCAGCTGAAAACGTAAGCGCCAACGCGCGTTTGTATATAGACGCTTTTCAGCCATGCTTCAAAACGTATGAGCGCGCTAGCGCTTCAAAGCCAGCTTCAAAACGTATGCGCGGCCGTTGCTTGCTGGCTTCAAAGCCTATTAGTAAAACGCGCGCATTTGAAGCTGGCTTCAAAACGCTTATTACTATATAGTTAAAGGCTGACGCGCCTTTATAGTCATAAGCTGAAGCTGGGTGCATCTCGTTTCGCCAGTGGTCTGGTAGCTTAATGGATGGCTTAAGGCTTAAAAAGCTTCCCAGGCGTGTTGCGGCAGGCGTTAGTTAATGCATTTTATAGCGCCAGATTTCTCGAGTCGTTGGGCCATCCATCTCTCGACGTCTCGAGTCGATACCTCGGGCTGAATGTCCATCTGTACACCCGACCTTTAGGAAAATTAGGAATGAAAAAAGTGGGAGAGGCACAGGTGGTTACTTGCAGCGTAATAGCTTTAATGTCTGTAGGGCGCTGGATAACCTTTCGATCACATCCAGTTTGGCTTCGTTCAATCTCTCAAGCCAACGTATCCTTATGGCTCCTCGATTATGCCTCTGTTCGGCTTCCCTACAGTACGTTTAAAGTGCCTCTTTATCTTTACCGAGTGATCTTTCTCTTGTTAAATTAAAGAAGAGTAAGCCTTACCTATACCTTTTGATTTCCCTTTCCAGCCCTCACGGATATTCGCCAGTGTTAGTTCCAGTTACTGGTGGCCCCTGACAGATCCATCACGCCGCCGCAACGACCACATGTCCTTTGTTCGTCAATCTTTTGTAAACCTTCTGCTGCGGGCCATTGTCCACACGAGAGAGTTGTCGAATAGCAATCTGCGGAGACATTCCTAACGTCTCTGGTTTTTCTTTTGTCTTTCCACCTTTTCCTTTAGGCTGGTCATCCACTCTTGAATCAGAAAGTGCTATGTTCAACTCTCGAGCAGGATCCATCTGCTCTTGGCGCTGCAGCTTTGAATTACAAGGTTAAACAGCTTATCGTTCGATGACGCAGATAAGAGCCCCGGCTGTACAAGTACTCCAACCCTGCAGGGAGCGCGTTTAAGCTCGCCGCCATTTGCTGTCGGAACAGGGGACGCTGTTTGATCTCTCTATGCGGACCGCTTTGTGAGACCTCCCTTAGCCGAACTCTTCCTGAACTCGCATGCCATGGGGTCGTATCCACCGCTTGTATCTCCGGAGCGGGTGTTCTGTCTATTTGGCAAAAGAGCGGAGACCTCATCTCATCCCATCAGTGTTCCATCTGAGGGCGTTGCCTCACCAGATTATGTGCTGTTTATTTGGCGATTGGGATTCAAACCATCGGCTCAACAGCATCAGCCTAATCGACTAAGATAGCGCTTCCCGAGACGACCTCAACGCTTTTTCCAAAATGGATCTATCGACGTCCAGTGCACGTTATAAAAGTAGTATGTTTGAGCACTGAATTTGAGAAGTTCGCTTTAGCCCAACAATGCGCAAAGGGTTCTTCCGACAATCAACCTAAGCTAAGCTAGACACACAAAGATACCGATCCTCTGTATGCGCATAGCTCGAAACTAAACTGTCGCTCTTATATTTATTACGAGAATTTTCATATTCTAAAATCTTGGGAACTCTTTTAATTTAAGCCAGTTCAAGAAGAGTGAAACAAAGTGTTTCCTTTTTATTAAGTTCTCACTCACGGAACACTTTATATGGCCGATGGCTTGCTTTAGTGGCTTTAGCGGTTGGCCTTAGTAGGATTGTGTTAGTGGCGTTCCCCGCCGGGGTTAGGAGGTGTGCGTACTACTAGTCGTGCTTACTCTCTTGTCTCCCCTCTTGCTTCGCCAACAAGAATGAAAACATAAAGACTCCTTAAAGTGACGTAAGGAGAACACTCTTCCTTCAGGCAGGATGACTAAAGCTGTGACAGGACCCAAGAAGAAGCCGTGAGCCAAGGGACCTTCAGACTAAAAGCCAGGAACAGTTTAGTTATGGGATTCAAAGCCAGGAAGGATTCGACGGTTGTGGCTTTATCCTTCCTTTTTAAGAATGATGAATAAAGAAATACATCTTGAGAATTCCCTAGGTGCTATTAAGCTAGTGAAGAAAAGGGACTCTCTCAAAAGAGGTTCATAACGGCTTTAGTGGTTGGCCTTAGTAGGATTGTTCATTCCCACTCTCGGGGAGCCCTGGGGTAACGTTCTTATCCTTCTTAAGCGGTGCTTGAGGCAGTAACGCAAGAAAGCGTTAGCAACTGATAAGGCAAGGAAGCGCTTAAGAGCTTAAGGGCGCTTAAGACTTAAGGCGCTTTAAGGCGCAGCGGGTTGATGGCTTGCTTGTAATCTGGTTAGTTAGAGCTTACGGACTTACCGAACAGTGACTTTCTCCGTTTCTTATTTATGGAACAGTCACTTTCTGAGTTTGATGATCTTATTCCTCTATCTCTGTTTTCGTTGTCTTTAGTATAGTTGAATAGTCAAAGATGAAATTTCCTTCATTTATAGTTCACATAATCCATATTTATGCATTTATAAATGCACAAGCGTCTGTCCTTGTTCTGGTCTTCGCTTGTGTTATTACAAATGTATGTTATGTGTTCCGACATGTGAGTAGAAGCGCTGTGCATTCGCTTTCCACTTACTTCAACAAAGCGGCAAGGCTTGAAGAGCCATAGCTAGCCGAGGCACTCATAGTAACGTTCAAGAGCTCAAGTTTACCAGTTGAAGCACTTGATTCCCATTTGATGATGTGATTCATAACCAACCACCCGTGTGTGAACCAGCGAAGAAAGGCAAAGGTTCCAGGACGGTTTCAACAGCATCGTAGCGCTTGATATGGCGTCTTGCTACTTGCCCGGAGCAAGCAGAGGTGGGCTGAGTCAAAGGTAACGTGTTCCCGCTGGATCGCCCTAACTAGTCATATTGGTATGCATCTACTAGCCAATATGTTACTGAAGCTGGTGGAACTACGTGAAGGAAACTTTCTCTCTATCTATGATGCTATAGATCGATATATCAATAGGTGCTGCTGCCTCTGCTCCTTCTACCTTTGCTTCTCCTGCTTGGGTCTCGCTCACGGATCTCAACCACGAGACTCAGAATCACGCTCACGAGGCTATCTCGATCCGGTTGCTTGCGGGGTTGTGCTTGCTGGGAAGCCCTTTCGACCTAAGCCAGGCTCTTCAGTAGGTTGAGTGACCATCCCGGCGGGAGAGTAGACCAGAGAAAGGTTATGTAATAAAGGCGATAGTGAGCCCCGAAGAGTGCTTTTCTGTTATTCCCGTGACTCGCTACGTATTCCTTTCACTGGGCAAGCTCCATCGCTCCTAATACTACGACAAGGCTCGCTTATGGCTCGCTACCGTGGCTCTAGTAGTCCATTCTTATTCAGAATTCCTCTTTTTTCTTCAGTAAAGGCGTACTTTGCCATATGTTTTCGGAAATCTTCCAAAACAATTTCATAAAATAATAAATATGCAAAGTCTCTTCCTGGGAATCCAATGCATATGATTCAAGAAAGAAGAGTTCCACCATTAGATTATGAGAAGAGTGGCAAGAAGTGGATCCATATGAAACCTTTCCTCGCCTGGTGGCTTGGGCTACGGTCCTCCCAAGTACATCATCCGAACGAACTAGATTCTATTGATTTGTAGGACACTCGATCCGTTTCAGCTAAGCTAATAATATATATTTATAATATAAATGAAATAAACGCTGTCACTTTCAGCGAGTTAGGAGATTCACGTGCTGCTGAGAACCATTCCATAATGGAGGACTTTATAACATCAACCGACTGTAGCCAGGTAGCACTTCTAAAATCTTTCTTGGCGAGTCACCACTGTCTCTCTTCGATCGAGCCCCTTGTATGCGCTATTCATACCCCTCCGCAGAGGGAAGAGGAAGAACCGTCACTAATGAAAAGAATAAGTTAGCAATCCAACCATGTTACCAGAGGTGGAACTATACGTTTAACTGGGTGATCGCTATTATCTATTCGGGTCGCTAAGGCTTTCCCACGGCAGACTCTACCAAATAGATTCCAATTCCATCTTTCCGAGAAAGAAGAGATGAACGGGCTTTTCGGTGTGGAAGATTTTGAAAGTAAAGGTTCGAGCATATTGTAGACGGAGAAACTACTCTTTTCGGAATTGACCTTTCACCCAGGAGTTCTACTGTCGGCCAATGCAGAGGTGGAAGGCTCTCATCGCTCAGGAAGCTACTACTGATCCCAGACCTGCACCAACAAAACAAGGATTTCACTGAAACTTTAGCTCAACAGCTTAAGGGCTACTATATCTCATCCGCACGAGGGAATATCTAGTGATAGAGGAAAACGCGAGAATTCAGGTTTGTAATGAATATACTCTATTACACCAGAAAAGAAGTCTCTTACCGCGCATCAGCTTGAAGAGCGGCTATCGGAGTCAGGCTTAAGAGAGCCTCCTACCTAGTCAAATACTGAACTGAAAAAGAAGAATACCATCATCGAGTACTGAATCGGATTCAGAGATCACCAGCCTATCGAACCAAAGGTTGACCAGTCACTTTTGTTGTTGAAGAATTAGACCCCAATGGTTACCAGTTGAAGAGAGCGGCTCTCTTGATACGAACCGATCAGGGTCAAAAGAAGAATCTGCCTGCTTGCGATATAAGACTTAAGCCAAAACGCGGTTTGCCAACTTTGTCTTGGATGCCCTTGGGCGGAATAGATGGAAGTCAGACCATAAGAAATAGGGGCACTCGCTGTCGTAAAGTAGACGTGGGCAAGAAAACACGAAAGCAAAGTATGCACTATAACTCCAGGGTCCCTGAATCATTGTATTCATAAGAAAAGGGCCTCCCTTTCGTGCAGAACCTGGTGGATAGGACAAATAGAGGTTCTCTCCTCCAATGTGGGGTAGGTTCCATAGCCCCAAGACTTCAACAGTGTTCAGGTCCATTATCGACGAATCCAATTTGCTAGGGAAGGTTTTCTGTGAAATAGCGATGCATGCTCATCTCCTTTGTTTATACTCTGCTGAACTGTGTGTACCTTGTATAGTGAGACACCCTTAGGGTAAGGAGGAACGGGAGGGCAGCTTTTATAGATTCCTTCTCACATTTGATAGGGAAGAGCGATTCTCCTCATTTATCAGGGAAGGCTGGAAGTGAAAACTAAGGCTTGCATGTCTCAGAGAGGAATTGGGGTCTCTAAAACCTCCTTGTTGCAGATTCCGAGGACTCTAATTTAGTCGGAAGACTTCAGAAAGTGGAAAAGACATGGGATCATGCTTTATCTTCTCGTTTACTACGCTTGGCAATAGGTTTCATCAAGAATGAGAGAAGTAGGTGCAATGATCTTAGTTGACAAATGAGTTGTGGGATGCGCCCGTTGGTGGATCCAAAGATGAAAGGAGTGCCACTGTATCGGGAAGAAAAAGCTTAAGAGATTTGAACCTGCCATGGAAAGTGAATTTGACTTTTGATGCTCCTTGTATGAGTTTTATTGTTATAATATAATACATTGAGAGGAACCGCCCCTCGGCACTCAGGCAGTAACTCGCCCATTCTTTCTCTTAATGCGAGAAGTAGACTTTCATTTACTCGACCAGTCACCCTCGAGCCCACTATGAATGAGGGAGGACGGCAGACCACGATGGATTTGGTTTAAAAATGCCTTTCATAGCTGGGGCGAGCACTTCGTAGAGCCTGGGCGGACCCTGTTCCCCTTCGTCTTGGGTGTCCAATGACGGATAGGCTGGTTGAGTGAGGCGAAAACTTGAGGTTAGGGCTGGTAAGAGTTTGTTAATGGGCAAAGGCTTTTCTTTCTATTAGGTAGGGGCATTCGGGGAATTTGAGGTAGAGATACATGTTAGTGAAAGAGTTTGCTACGTTGGACCCATTTGGCTAGGAAGGCTTTCTGTGGGCTGGGAAGGCCTTCTCAAGGGCGAAGGAGGTCCTCGGTCAGTATTCATCCGTGGTATACGCTTGTGCACCTGCGCCGGTCTTGCTTCGTCAGCTCGTTCTTCTTGTTTTCGTTTGGGCTGCCTTTCTTAGCTTTCTGGCTGATAGCATGACCTTGGTCTTCTTGGTCCCTTGTACCAGAGGAAGCATGCAGGTGTCTTCTCTTCTATAATGCATAGCGAATTCATGTGTGGTTTAGAATCCTTGACTTGCCTTAGGAAGTCTATCCCCAGTACCACTTGAAAGTCATCCATGGTGGCTAGGGTCACCTTGCCCTTCCCATCACCCATGTGTAGCTCCACCGCACGAGCCAGACCTTGTACGGGCTTTTCCTTGAGTGGACAGGCTTGAGGCAGACTCTTTCCTTATTGGGCTTCAATCCGTCTGTCTTTGCCTCCTCTACTGAGAGAAAGTTGTGGGTAGGACCCCTGTTTACGATGGCCCGAGTGTTCTTCCAATTAATTCCCACTTTAACGTGGATGAGCCCTTTGATCACCGACTTGGGTTTCTATTTGTTTGGCCATGGCATTGATCAACTGTCTAGATCTCCCAATGTGACTCCTCATCTGGCTCCTCCTCACTTAGCTTTTATGTGAGAGAGCGGATGGCCTTTTTCTTTTTATTCCCTTTCCCAGTGAGGTCCGAAAGAATGAAGCTCACGTGGCTTTTGTCCCTACCTTCCTTTCTTTTTCCTGATGGTGCTTATGGGTGGAAGACTTACCTGAGCCATCCTTGTCACCACTGTGTCCCTTTTCCTTCTCTCGCCCCCTTTCCTTGGGCATTCTTGTTAGCCTTGTACTTGGCGGAGTCTTTCTTCTTCAAGTCTATCAGCTTCTCTGCTGCCGCCATTTCCGATGCGAGGTCTTTCACCCCACGCCGTTCCAGCTCTTTTCGTTCCAGTTTTCTAAGCCATCCATAAAGTGGAAGAATCAGTCTTTTCAGGCGTATCCTGCACTGCACCTCGAGCATGAGTGTGTAGAACTCCTTCCCATAGCCGCGTTTAGGGAACCCTTAAGCTTCCCACATCGATACCGGAAGGATGACTAAATGGGGTAGGGTACTAATCAGCTCCAGCACTGGTACTTGAAACAAGTCGGGAAGGAAGCCCAAAAGAAACAACAACCTAGACACAAAGGTACGAGAATCGGAACAACATTTGCCAAAACTCAAGGATATGACGCACTCCTAAAAACAAAGAAGAGCTGACACGCGAAAACGGCAACTCTCGGCAGGCCGAAAGGGAGAGAGAAATATCAAATGCCTCTTGCCTCTCCATATATAACTTTCTCACCTTCACCGACCTATACCCGGACATCTACTCCAGTGTCGTAGAGAACATTCTGTCTCGCGATCTGGAAATATCTGCGGAGATGAAACCCAACATAGTGATAAACCACAAGTAGCTTAGACGGCCGTTCACGTCAGCGATAAAACGACCCCAACATAGAATGATCGTATCGTTTTCGTGGATTACAATCAGGAGAAGATTTAGCCCCTGGTGGACTACAAGTTGAAAAACGGAATGTATATGCCAACATTGCATTCCAAGTCGGTCGTCCTTACACGGAACCCTTGCTGCTTTCTTACGAGCAAACCAGGAGGTGGAAGAGCTTCGATTTTGACAGCCTACCTTTCCAACTAAGCCGCGGTTTTCTCTTATAGGATCAACCTTATCCCACGCAAATCGTTTACCTGTAACTATTCCCTATCCTTATGAAAATGAAAAGGAAGGAAAACATTTTTGAGTGGGAGTAGGTTCTATGTTGAAAAGATTTGGGGTAAAGCAAATTTCCCGGGAAAACGTAAAAGTTCGATTCTCCATGCCCCATATGAAAGGAATTTCGTTGACAAGCAAAATCCTGAGAAAACTGGATCACATTTCGATGTCCTGTTAGAAGGAAATTGGATCACAAGCAAAAAGACGGGAAAACGCTATGATACGACGGTGCGGGCCGGGGTTTGCGCAGTTGAGTCTCGTGGGCCTGTTCCGGATTTCGATCAGAAGGCAAGGCAGCGAGCGAAAAAGGAATTGGATCACGAGAAATGGGTCATTTTACTACAAGTCCATTCAATGCGGTTTCTAAGCATTCAATTGGGCTACCCTACCTAAAAAGGGAGAAAAGACTGAGACTTCCAGGCTTTGTCTACAGTCCGGGTGACCAACTTCCTTTTATATGTTATTAATTGGACTCGCTTCTGCTCCTTCTAGTAGGAGGTTTCAACTAGGCTCGATCTCTTTCCTTTCATTCTGGGAGGCGAGAAACTTCTTTTTCAGTAGGGAAAGAAAGAAGGACGGTCGCCCTCCTTGCGTGTCATAGAATTAGAGGGTTTTGAATCCAAGGTTGGGAAATCCCATCGGGAACTAATTGGTAATACTGGCAAACCGAAGAGGAACGGGAGAAGAGACAAAGTCGGGCAGACATTTCGCGGCCTTGGACATACCTTTCACAGCTAGATTTACGCGGTCGCTTAGGTCACGAACTCTTCAACACAGAGGAAAAGAAGCTTCAATTAGTCCAGGGCAAGCTTCGATTCGAGCTATAGTAAAGAGATTTCGTCGATGATGAGAGAAATTTCATAGAATAGGATCTCTCGTTGACATAGATAGAAAAATCGATCTTGAGGAAAGAGTCCTTCATTCATGCCTTTCCTTTGCCACAAAATGACAAGGAAGACCTTGGTGATGCGGTTGCGGGACAAAGAAAATCAATCTTCTTGATCGTTTTCTTTGATCCGGATAGGTTTTGTGCCACCTTCGAGAATAGTCCCAGCTAGCTAAAGAGGAACTTCTAGTAACTACTGAATCCGAGGTCTACTCCACAACAGCGATAGCCCGCCGGTTTTCTTTGCTTTGAGGCCGATTTAAAGCACTCGTCTCAGTCTTTCCAGTAGAGACAATCCTTGCTCAGAAGCTGTTTTAGCGTGTTTAAAGGCCGGGTCCACCCTGATGTGAGACACTCGAAAAGGACTTCACCAGCGTTTGTGATATATATGTTGTTAGGCAAATTGAACCGTTTGGGTGTCGGCGAAGAGGAAGACCAGCCCACGGACCCTTACTTTCAGATGTGTGGTTTCAGCATACCGATAGAAAGAGCAATGAATGGAAGCTGACCCTTCCCTCGACAAGTTCAGTTGTCTGGTCCATAACATTCATAGTTGGACTACTCTACCTACACGGGAATAGAGGACTCGGTCATAATTGGACTCTACCTACACAGGAACAAGTTCCATACAATCATATTTGGGTAGGGTTTCCGCCATAACTGGCTTTACTAAATGGATTCGATCCCACCTCGCTGTGCCCTCAGCTCTTCCTCAAGTGGTAGTACCATTCCTCTTTCGTTGCCCTTACCATCACATACATTTTGGATAACAAATTAAGAAAAGGTTTCGCCAGCCTTGCTCCATCAACTAGAGTTGGGTATCTACCTTCTTTGTCAGTGTTATTTTCTGCCTTTGCTCATACCAGGCTTCCTCATCATGCATGGCCCATAAAAACTTTATATCTACTGTGATTCATTTACTTAGTAACGAGTGCTCGCGCTCCGCTTCTCTTCCTTTGCCCGCAATTCACTTGCTCTGGTATTTGAGACTTCGTCTCCCTTGACGCTTCCGCTGCTGCGCTTTTCCTTCAACTGCATACCTACTAGAGGTTTAAGTCCTATAAAGTATAAAATTCAAGCTTATACAGGGCCTATACAGGAAGAGTTCAATGATCGGATTCTTTTGTAGAACACTTTGATAGGATAAAGCTTTGGAGGAACAAGATTGAGGTTAGGAAGATGGGGTCAAATTCCTCGTAGTGAGTGAGGTAAAAGAAAGAGCTTGATATAAGAAAAAAATGCAATTACGACCTGGACGAAGGAAGGTTAGCGACCTTACCTCATCTTTGGATTATATCGTCGAGCCAGGGCTCGCAGATCGAGATCTTCCAATCCTTGATCTAGTACCAAATTTAGGGGTTGATGAGATGGACTCGTAATGTACAACCGATACTGGAGAATGAAGTTCGTAACGGAATCAAAGCAAAAGTGGTACAACTCGATTCGATGACCCCTAACCGTTTCAAGTGGGACTCTGACTACTCTAGTCTACCTTAAAGCTAGCCCGGGCATTCGTTCGAATCCGTCACTGGACTTATTCCGTGGGCGGGGTCGTAGTTTCTTCCTATAGGCTAGCCCGTGACTCCTTTGATCCGTCATTTCGGGCAGGAGATTGTGACCCAACAGATGGGACCTAAGCCGAAGAAGTCAGCCCAACCAGATCAAGTGGTAGAGGCGGGATATTCAAAAGAAAGGGTTTGGTATTACGTGTAAAGCCCTACTTCCTTAGAAAGCCGGTCAGCTTGCTTCTTTTTACCCGTATTTGAGTCTAGTTTAACCCGGCGGGGCTCAGAAGCGCAGGCTATGGCTAGTACGCTCCTAAGTGTATATAATAGTAGTTCGGTCAAGCTTAAGCAGGCATAGGCCTTAGCCTTAGGAGCTCAGCTCGGAGAAAGAAATTCAGGTTTCTATTGACTCAAGGTGCAATTTTGACAGAGGCTGAAGCCTTCCCATAACAAAGAAAGTCTTCGTCTAAGCCAGCCAGGGTAAGTGGTGGTCAGCTGTCCCCACTACCATATGAGTTGGTCGGAAAGGCAGATAGCCAAGCCAGAGGTGACGGGAGAAAAGCAAGGCAAGGGCTTAGCCCGAGCACGGAAGACAAAGCAAATCGAGATGAAAAATCAAAGTACAAAACCGGAGCTTGGATTGGACTTCTATTGGATTATTGTATCAGAAGCACCACTTGACTTGGATTGATTATCTTTTAAAAGAACGAACTACATCTTCCTTTCGATCTCCTACTAAACTTGAATATATTGCTTCTCGTTCTATACGAAATGAAAGATTTGGTTGGTCTGAAATCTACCTTTCTACCAGTAGTTCGAATGGAAGGAACTCTCTTTCTCAGCACTTGATAAACGAATGCCACCTTGCTTAACACTTTTAAATAGATCTATTGTCGGGAAGAGCAGTAATTGGTGGTCTGGTGTGGATTGGCGCATAAGCAGCTAGTCCTAATCTAGGCACATACGCCGGTTAGAGCTGCTAATCAGTTGGTTAGGCCGGTAAGAAGCAATGGGGCAGGGAGGAGGGATTCGGCTATAATTAAGGAAATCCCAGTAAAAGGAATCCCTACTCTGTTCTCACTTAGTATATCTGGTGCAAGGTAGTTGTTTTCCCGTAGTTTTCTATCTATCAATTCCGAGTATAGGAGAGTCCAGTCCCTCTTCCAAGAGAGTACTTCCTGAAATCCAACCATAGGCTAAGTAAGGGAGGTCTATCGGATTAAACAAACAAGAACTTGAGACTTGTTTTTGTAAGTAAAGTATGAAATATAGCTTTGACTATAGAAAGAAGAGGCTAGTTCCTGGCTTTGTCTTTCTAGAAGTCTTCTTAGAGCTAGAGCAGCTCTTCCTTCCCTTCTATACGTCCTCCTGTATTCTATCGTCAATCGAGAGTTTTTGCCGGTAGAGCAAATTCTTGCTTGGAAGAGAAATCGGACTTGGGAGTGAAAGAAAAGATGAACAGAGAAAGAATATAGAAGGACGGATCCCTCTTATCTAGGGTATTCTGAGAGATCTTGGTCTCTAGTCTTGAAAGAGAATCTCCTTTCTCTTCTTAGATATGAATCTGACTAGTCTTGGTATAAAGTCGAATAGCTAGAGAGCTCATAGGGAGAAGAAAGGGCTAATCCAGCTAAGAAGTGGGCGTCAAGAAGAGGTCAAGCAATCATGAATCAGGATCCTTTCAATCGAGCAAGTAGGGAAGAAAGAATGAAGCCCCAAACCCACTCTTCATTCCTCTCCACCTCATCCCTTCCAGAAGAAAAGAGATGTAAGGAGAGGCCTCAAAAGGAGCACTGTTTTCATCCAACTAGAAATTTCGGTAAGAGAAGAAAGCTGTTAGCAGAGGGTAGAGAAGTGCCACACCCTCGTGGATTGATCTAGTTCCGTCTTCTCATTCTGTTCGGGATTGGGTTGGTGTTCAGTGTACCGCTCCGTGAGTATGAGATGAAAAGATAAAAGGAACGAGGAGAAGAATCGAATCGACAAGGATTCCGGAGAGAATCAGTCTGAATTTTCCATCAAATCTCCCATTTTGGGATTTCATCCAAAACCAAAGGTACGAAAGTGCTCGCCCTATAGTCAGTATAAATAAGGAGAGGAAGCGAAGGAATCGAATGGAAGGAAAGCCAAAATAATCGGTTTAGGAGTATAGGCTGAGGAGTGTGAGCAGGAACAAAAGCAAGCTGGAATTGGTAGTCGCTGGGGTAGGCACCGAAAGGAAGAAGCAAGAGTCACTTCAATCGCTACAAAGGCAGGAATGGATAGTTCTTTATAAAAGGTACACAAGCAATCGCCACAGGAAGCAGCGGTATAAGTATAATGCACGCGGAACCACAGGATCTCCTTCGTTTGCAAGCAACCTCGCAAACCGGTTACCTCCCTTCAATCGGCGGGCCTTGGCTTAGTTTGCGAGGTTAGTTACACATCTATCTCACTTGTAACTACCTGACATACGCTATCATACTATTGAGATTAACCCGAAACCAGAGTCGCCAACGGCACTCTTTATTGTGTGCTCTGAGGAACTCCTGGTTAGAAGTCACCTTGAGTCCGCAAAAGACTAGGGCTATGGTAACTAAACCGGTGTCGGCTACCGTTGACTGCTTCTTTTAGGGCTATTAGCCCTAAGCCGAATCGGTGGACTGCTCGGCTCCTGCTTCTTCTCTGTTTTCTGCGCGCTAGGCTTGAACCCTATTGTGGTTAAAGAAAAGAGGCGCCCATACTTCACTTTTCAACTCATAGCTTAAGCTCTCAGACTAGAGCTATTCTCACTAAACCGAATCTGTAAATCGAAGACGGGTAACTAACCTCTTTGAATGAATCTGTTACTAAGCCGACTCTGTGCCCGCATCTGTAGACTGCATTGTCGATACTGGACACGGTAACTTAACTGCTTATTATTGTGTCAAAAGAGGAACTCATACTCAAAACATAGCTTTTAAACTACTAACTGAAGCTATCAGACTAGGGATCTTTACCCTTAGACTTCTCACTGTGAAACTTCCATTTCACTCCCTCACTCCTGACATCCCTAACTTTGACAAGGCAAGAAAGAAGTCAGCTCTTAGCGCTTCTTTGGCAAAGGCTACTCGCTCGCGGTAGAGCTGTCTTTGCTAGCTTTATGGGCTTTACTCAAAAATAAAGGCATTTGTGGAGCTACTGAGCTACCCACTACAGACATAGGAAACTAAAGATTCCAACTAAAGAAAGAGGCCTTAAAAGAAGGGTTGTACTATGATAAATCTTGATCCCATGGGACTAGAGAATTGGCGGGGAGAAAGTCAATCTTCCTCAGAGCAGAAGGCAGAGCAAGCGATGGGGAGGAAGAAAAGCTTTTCCAGCATAGGATGGAATGGATAGGATTGCAAGTGAGGCAAAACGGACTAAAGAAGAAGAGCCTATGGCAAGAGTCACGGGCAAGGAAGATTATCTATCTCTAGAAAGCTATCCTCCATCAAACAGAAATCAACGTTAGATCCGTTAATGGCTCTATGGTAATGGTGCTTCTCAACGAGTCCATCCGAACTACTTCTGATAGAGGAGTTCAAAGGATGAAAGCGGAGGAGAAGAAATTTCTTCCTCTTCCAAAAGAAAAAACAACACAGAAATAAACGATACGATTCACTCTGTTATAAGGAGTGGAGGAAAGGATGAAATAAGGAGATTCTCTTCACCTCTGTTCAGAGGACCAAAGATAAGGGATCTAAGAGTCCCCAAACCAAGCCAATTATCAAACCAGAGGATATGGAACTACCACTACCTATGTTCCATTGGACACTGCTAGCATAGAGCTCCCATCCTCTGCCCATGCTTTTCCAGATGTGAGAACCATTTTTAAAAGAGGTTGCAACCCCATTCCTATTCAGGTATTTAGCTTTAATGACTCTAGAGAATAGTTTCTGACTATTTTAAGCAACAGACCAGTTGAGCTTAGCTAAAGAGACCAAGTTGTTTTGTTAAGTTTTACGAATACCCAGTCCTCCCGGGTTTACAAACCTCTTCCCACTTAATAAAAATAGGATGCAGACCTTTTCTATCAGAGCCATGACCCCAAAGGAAATCCCTAGAGATGCGATCAATGTTGCTACAGATAAGATTTAGAGCTTAAAGCACTGAACACGTTCCGAACTACCTCTGCTAGAATATAGGCAGTAAAGGAAGAGAGGAAGATGAATCCTATTCCAGCAGATCGAGAAATAGCCATCAAATCAAGTCGATCAACTAATTACATAATTAATGCACGAAAGCACTGATGCAGTCTCTCCGGAGTATCGGTCGGTTATACCCCAGATCTGCTAGTTACGACTATAGATCCGACGCACTAGCCAGCACGGCCTTTACCAGTAACCATTCTTAGGGAAACAACCTTGAAAGGTAGGAACCGGACATCCTTCACCCTGCTCGGGCTATAGTTTTGATGATCTCCTCCTTGGCTCGGGCTTCCGTATTCTGTTATGTAATGCAAGTTCAAATTGCGTATATATACAAGATGAAATCCCAACTCAGATTGGGCATGCTAGCTCAGAGACCCCTTTTGCCTTGCTTTCGGATGCTGGCTGTCACTCCACCAATTGCTTTTCTTTCCATATCTATAGCACTTTTCAGAATATGGACGTTATAGCTTAATCAATAGAGAGATGCCTGCCTTTTAGTACACTTATAGCGAGCCTCAATACGCTCGAAAGACATGCTGTGGAACCTTTTGGGTAAGATGTAACCACACGACGGTCGTTCAGCCTTTCTTCGGCCTAATTCAGAGTCCCCGACTCGGCAAGCTGCTGTCAAAGAGGTTGATATTCCTAATACTGAACACGAGCTTCTTGAGTCACCTTCTTTCCAAATAGAATAGATCTCATTCTGACAGGGAACACACGAAGGAAAGACTGGCCCACGTAGTCTTAGATCGAGGTATTACCCGGCGGAACTCTCCTATGAAACTACAGGAGAACTGCCTTATGCTAGTGCATCTCTTGAAGTCAAGAAGTTGACTGAGACGAAAGCAAAGCCCAACACAACAATAGTAGAATGAAGAAAGGAACTCTTTTCCTCAAGCCGCTTGAGTCTTACATTTTAGAAGTGAAAGCAACTTAATGAGAAGCTAGCTCGACTAATAAGGTTTGGGGGACCAGCTAGACCGGCAGGGATAGGGCTGAGCTCACAACCGAGTCTTAGTATTAGGACAGGAAGCACACTGGGATCAGGGATTCCAACTCTGCCGATAGCTCAGTAGCAGAATCAGATAGAGAGAGAGCAGATAGTTCCGTATCAAGTTGAGACCTACTCGACCGGATCGAAGTAGCTGCTAACAGGATCGATCGAAGAAGTGAGAGACGGATATATTCTCAGATGCTCTTATCTTATATAGGGTGAGGTGGGGAACATCTTTCATCACAGTCAAGTGGGAAACTATAGCTCCTAAGTCTTGGTGTGGAGTGAACCCAGGGCAAGGAATGCAGCAAAGTAGGTGCTCAGCTAGGATCGGAGTTGATCTGTGAAACTGAATCTCCAGCATCGCCGGTAGGTAAATGGGTGGAAAGATAACAGAAGATCTATTTTTGCAGCAGGAATTCTCTCTAGAACCGCAGCAGTAGCTTATTCAAAAGGTCTGGGAAGGCGCACAAAAACATATCTTTATATAGAAGGATCAATTAGCCAAATTGACCCCTAAAGTTCTCGATTAGGAATAGGACCGATATATTATAGCTTTATGTGACTCAACATATTATTTCATTTAAAAGCGGATAGACTTACAACAATGGAGCAAACACGATCAAAGTTGTTAGCTACTATTCCTTTGGGGCGGGACCTCCTCTCGCCGTTACAGGGTCGTTGATCACCGAAAAAGGGCAAGAAGCGGTATTGATATAAGGGCTCTATTCGTCACATCATATTGTTCTCCTGGATTCGTGCAGAAATAGGACCTTGAAAGGCGCGACTCAGCCCTAAAAGTCAAGATCGGAGCTGGACCACTCTGTCAACAGTTCTACCGCATGCATCTCTGTCTTACTACAAGAGGGTAAGCCTGTCTATTACCATTCCGGCTCCTATCTCGGTCCATCTCTCACTGCGCATTGAAGTCCTTCACCCTCTAACGTGGTCTGCGCTCTTTCCCGAATCTGATAGACAAAAATGAAGGAATCCGACCTTTCACTTAGGAATGCGTGCGCTACTTGACGTCCTGATAGATGAAAGAGGGCAGGCTCAACCATAGGGCCAAGGGAGAAGAGAGCTGGTCTACTGTCTACTATAAAGTAAGCTCGATCCATATTCAAGATATCCCACTACCTTCTAACTTTACTAATTGCTGGTAGCATTCCTTTAGTTCAAGAGTTCAGGAGTGGGAGTGTCATTTTAGTCAAATCCGATATGACATGTGTTTTTGTTCAGTGCGCATTATCTCCTTATTATAACCGGGCTGATAACAAAGCCAAGGGAGAGGAAGCTAAAGTAGACCTCGAGCTCTGGGATCAAAACCTTGTAATCTACCCCTACCTTTCTCGAGCTGCTGAACTTCTATCATTAGATTCCAATGTGATAGCTTTATGCCAAGACTAGACTAATTGTTGAAGTTCCTTCCACTGTCTATAAAACCTTCTGAATTGGTCGGCTAGTACTTTCTTTGATTGATGATATACCTACGAAGTTGTAAGCATTGCTTTATTATTTCCATTTGATGAATTAAGTATAGCCCACTTCCTAAACTTGATCTGTAGCCGCCACCCTTGTTGAGTGCAATAGTACTTTCATCTTTAGCAATGGACTTGCGCTTTCTTTAGCCTTAACTCCTGCACCAGCTACAACTTAAGGTTTAAGGTTTGACTTTGGCATCGAATTAGTCTTAGACTTTAGCTCCGGGTCTAGTTCCCAACTTTAAGAACTTTGCTAACTAAAGCTATTTAACCCAAGAAGCAACCTTTCAACGAGGGCTTCGCTTCCTATCAGGCTGGCTAAACTACTGTTTGTCTACTCTAAAGATATATTTAGGTAGGTAGTAGACCCGGACATCCCATAGGCATGGCCCTCCTACTAGAGAAAGAACTCTAGTAGAAGACCCAAAAGACGAGAAGACGTTAGCCTTTAAGTAGCATTTTCTTTTGTTTTATCTTATTCCTCTCTGTCTCTTTGCCCAGCTGAATAAGTATAAAAGACTCACTCGCTCACATCGTTGGACTTGAGCACTAACCCCTATTCTATTTATTCCCGCCTGCCCGGTCTTCCCGCTGAATCCGTACAAGTTCTTCCTTTCATGAAAGGTCTTCCCGCTGAATCAGTACTTCTGTCTGAGCTTTTCTAATCAGACCTTTCTCCTTCTGTGAGCTACTCTATTTACTTTCTGTCTGGGCGAGCATAAACTTCTTCTTTTGTCTAAGCCTTTGAGAAGAGGAGGCCCACTTGAACCCGGTTTGCTGCTGAAAGCTCCCGATCACTCTATTATAACTTCTCCTTAAAATCTCTATTTATTTAGTGACGAGCAACTCGAGTATGAACAACGTATCGCTACGCCGCCCCTTCTGTGAGCTACATAATAGATTCTATTTCTCCTGAACCTGCCGCCGGCTAATAGTAGAATTTCCTCTACTTCTCCTTCACTTCCCTTGCTTAACCTAAGGGTGGAACCCTACCCTTTCCTTTCTATTTTCGCTCATTCCCGATCACGGATTTAGGTTATGAAGTATTCATAGAGAAAGCAACTGAACAACTCTACTTCGGCTGAGCTTCTGAACTATATTTCTTCCTCTTTAAGCGAAAACTTCCCTAATGATCTATCTCACTTTTTCTTCTATGGAATCAGTTGACTGAGACGAAAGCAATTCAAACCCATCTCAAATCTTCCTGTGTAGGATTTTAAACCTCTTACCGTTCGGCCAACGACTCTTTGGGTCTTAATAGAATCTCTCCTCCGAAAAGGGCAAGGAAGAGGACAAGTGGAACGTCTATTGCTCCACTTTGTTAGTCTAGTAGCAAGCGCGGTACCCACTGAAACTAGGAAAACCGAGAGGGAAGCTGTGGCATTGATCCGCCAGCTAGAAGCGAAAGAACCTATCATTCTTGCCCTGAACCTTTCTTCGGCAAAATCACTGTCAGCAACCTTTATAAGAATAAGAATAAAGAGGATCGTGCCTTAGGTCAATGAAATGTTCCAGGAAAGCACCAAAGGGATAACCAACTTCAAATAGAACGAGTGAAACTGATAATAGATAGAGTTTTAGGTAGTTCACCAGTCAAACCACACCCTTGAATTCATCTCAATCGAATGGGACTCGTTTCGATTCTCCTTCTTCACCGTTCGAAAAGAAGTGGATTGGCGCACGTCTTCCTATGAAATCGATTATGTTTCCCCATCAAGCCCGTTTCCTTACTCGAGATATCTGAGATAGCCCCGTCAACTAATAACTTCTAATAGACGAGCCCATTATCCTTCTGTTTTGAACTTGCTTCTTGGTACAAGGGAGGGGCGAAGAATTCGAGTTCTAGTTCTGCTTTTGCCTAATTTTGAGTACCGCTTTGAGATTGAATCTTTAGGACCATGCGCTTAAGAGGACCTTTTTTATTGGAAGTGGATCCCGAACCTGCCCTCTTTGATTGAGTTCTATTATCATGTAGTTCCTGTCCTGGGCCAATTTCAATGCTTATTTGAGCATTTCATTGACTTGTCATACCTGAACCTATCTGAATACATAACAAGGAAAGGGATCAAAGAGGTTCTGCGCTCACGCCCTATCGTTATCAAATAGGTTTCGTTGCCCCATTTCCTATTACCGTTTCGCTGCTTGTTCTTCCCTTCGCCTGAGAATAAGAAATTACCTTCGATGGGAGCTTACTCTTACTTAAGTAAGAGGAAACTCGCTTGCCCACTGGAAAGACTGAAACTTGAAAACGGAGGTCAGATTTATCTTATTCTTCCTAAAAAGAGGACTGTGTAACTAGGGTGAGAAGCGAGCTGAGCTGCCACGGATTGCTCCTTCGATTGCTTGAAACCTCTTTGCTTCAAGTGAAAGTGACTCGCCCTATAATAAGGGGGTGAGACGAGGTGTAGCGCAGTCTGGTCAGCGCATCTGTTTTGGGTACAGAGGGCCATAGGTTCGAATCCTGTCACCTTGATGTGAGCTGAAGTCAGCTAAGACTCCAATCTGAAATCTATACAATATGAAAAAAATCCATCGACCGTTACCACCTCATCTTACTCTTTATATGTCACAGCTCACTTCGACGTTTCCAATTTCCCATAGAATCTCCGGGGCTTTCCTCGCCACTATGGTCTTGTTTAGTCCTTTTCTTTGTCCGAAAATGGGTTTGATTAGCTTGACCTATGAGAATTTCTACCAATCCTCGTCTAATTCATCGAAGTTCATCCCAAGCTCAGTCGGTCTTACTGCCTTTGCCCTTGCCTATCATCTTTTTCATGGAGTTCGTCATTTATTGCCAGATTTTGGTCATTTATTGCTGGATGTTCGTAAAAAAATGCTGGATTTTTAATCTTTTTTATAGTGCTTTTGTCGAATCAGATTTTTGAGAATTGCCAGATTTTCTCTTAGAATATTCTTCTTATTATTTCTCATTTTTCGCACAGGTTGTGCTTTGATAGCTCTCTGCTTGAAAGCCTTTGCCATACCTGTAGCTTATGCAAACATCGAGTTATTGGCCTTCTATCTCAGTCTTCCCGGACAAGACCCGGAATGGGCTCGATATGTGGGATGATCTCGTAAACAACACTAGACCAGAGGACCTACGGCGTAAAGTCGCGCATTTTATTTCCATCGAACAAGCCTGCTCCACGAGAACACAAATACAAAGCCTTGTTGGCGTGCTTAGCGCTAGAAATGGCTATCCGGTGCCCCAAGATTGCATAGATTTGAGTGTTATGAAGATCATCGGGAGATATGATTGTGAATTCGACCGGCGCAAGCTGGGAAGTCTTTTAGAATCTCTTGCCATACACAAGACCGAGTCTCCATTTTTCGAGAAGTATGGCAATCTGACGGAGACTTTCTAAGACAAATGAGTAGATGGCACCTACTAGAGCTAGAGCGCCTGCGCAGATAACACAAGGAACAACTTGCTTTATATGGTCTTAACTTAAGCAAGCAGTGGTTGGAAGAGGCTATCAGGAGGCTTTGCTCTAACCGAAGCTATTGCATCGTTTGCCCCAATGATGGCGTTTTCATATTATTTGTATTCTAATTCGTTTACTTACTTTTCTTTCTTTCTTGAATGGAAGAATCCAAACTGGGTAGCCCGTGGACAAATTCCATCGTCGTAAGGGAGGCCTTGGTCAATCAATGGCAGTGAGTTGATTGACCTTGGGGGGGAGGAGGTGGGCCCCTCACATCGGGTTTTCGAGAAAGAATAAAGAAAGGAATTCTTATCGCTTAGCGCTTGTGCTAAGGAGGGCGAATTACCAGTCAATTTCTGTCTGTCCAACGAAAGGAGGATCTCCCCAAAAGGTATGGCATATGATCGAATAGGTGGACGCCTATCTCCTTCTCCAACTACTAGAGGTGCTGCGGCCAGCTGTATTTCTCGAATATCCGCTTGAAGTGAGAACTCCTAGCCACTGGCTATAGCTGATGAGTTGCAGCACACGAATGAAGGTGGGACTGGAATGGGATTGATAGAGTGATCTGGAGCATTATAAGATCCCCGGTTCCACCACCCGTATGAGACTCGACGTCGATCAGCTGCTTCGATCGATGAGGTTCTCTCCTCCCCGAGGTTGAGGTACAATAATGGACTCCATGGGGATTACAACAACCCATATGTCTTCTATAATCGATATGCCTCAAACAAGGAATGCCAGCGGATGAAGGGAGGATGATTTCGGTGGCTGCAGACCTTCACGTCCGATGATCGAAGGAAGGAGGAAATAGGGTATTATAGGGGAATGCATAGAACTGATATGCCCGTAGGGAGGTATGGCTTTAAAGACTCTGGGAATCAACCTATTGATTGGACGGGGGAATGGATAGCAGAAGATAGGGATTATCCGCCTCATCAACCAAATGATGGCTGGTGCAAGGCCAATCATCGGGAGCATTAACAACCCATATGAGGTGCGCGGACGTCGAAAGAGGAATGTCTCGACCGGTACCCCGCCCGCGGTATAAGTGAGAAATATGGGGTGATGCAGGATCAAACAAGGACAGGAAGTCAAGCTCACCGGGAGATAAGGCCAATAAACAACAAAAATTCCTGCAGACGAACAGAGGAAGATATTCAAGGAGGAAGTTCATTACTTATGCCCTGGTACCACCTCCCAATTATCCGCCGCATAGCAGATTGAGGGAAGAAGATAGGTATGAATTAAGGCTCATCTTGAAGCGCTAAAACATAGGTTTTGAATGATGACATGTACTTCAGGTTTTCTATCCATTAATTAGGGCTAAGTTTCGGTAAGCATTACTTTAGCAAGTAATCCGTTGCTTGTTGGGTAAAAAGACAGACGGATGGCTCGCGATTGATAGCTGACTGGCCTTAGCCTATGAAGATTGATAGCAGCGCTTTCCTACTATGTGAATTGATTGCTTTCCTTCAGTTCTGAGCCAAGGATAGACCGACGCCATGGCCATCAGGGTTTGACTACTCCAAGTATTGTATTGCCCGTTCCACAGATATCCGGGGCATGATCTTGAGTCTTGCTACACACTCAGGGATGTAATCTATGATCTGAACGATCAGAACCGCCTGGACTGGAACGAGATCGATGCCATCTTCGGGTCAAGACCAAGGAATCTTGAAAGATCCTCTGTCAGATCACACGGCGTCAGCATCTACATCACAGGGTGCGCCCACCAAGGTCAGCAATAGGTTCTGAATCAATCCACATCATACCACAACCGAGCTGAATTACCGTCAGCAATAACCCATCTAGAACCAAGCTGGATAAAAGGAGCCAGCAAGCGTAGTTTTCTCCAGATGCAAGAACCTTCCCTCGGAAGATGCGGGTACCAGATCGGATGTCTTCTAAAATAACGGTTCTTCACCCAACACGCTCACGGAGAAGAGCCTGTTTGGGCTCGCCAGGCCTGCTTTAGTAAGCAGGCGTCGTTGAGATCTTGCTGCTTTAGTTTTCTTGCGGCCCTGTTGTTTTCAGCTGGCCTCTCCTTCTCAAAATTCTTCAAAGCTTTGGTCTGAAATAATTGCCAATGCTAAGCTTCTAATTGAGAATTCTCGTTGGCTTATTGGAGATGGAACTGAAACTCACTTTTGGACTGATAACTGGTTGCTGGATAAGCCATTAATAGAATATGCTATAGCGGATCCTCTTTGCTTTCCTAAAATTTAAGAATTACTGGATATAGCAATGGGAACTGGAACTTACAACCTGTTATTGGTCAGCTCCCATCTGAAATTGTTGAAAGCATCATCAGCTCAGATATATTTCTTTCAGAAAACAAGGACAGAGTTGTGTGGATTAAGGAGAACTCAGGTAGCTTCACTGTTCGGTCAGCTTGGGAGTGAATTCGTCATAGAACTGAGGAAAAGACCTGGGCAAAAGCAGTTTGGAGCAAGAATGTCCCACCAAAGCTGAACATGTTTGCTTGGAAGCTGTTCTACCATGCATTACCTTTGGATGACAGGGTCAAAGGGCTTGCTAGCAAATGTAACTGTTGTAATAGACCACAAATGGAGACTCTCAATCATTTGTTTATTCACAGCGACCTGGCATCTTTCCTTTGGAACAAAGTGAGCAGTATCTTTGGGCTTAATCTCGTGAGTAACGAAGGCATTTGTAGCAGATTTTTGAGAATCTTATCTTCCTATAAATCAGGTTGGCCATCTGATCCGCTCCATTTTCCTTCTTTAACACACGGGAAGTATGGAAAGAACGAAACTGTATACGCTATGAAGGAAATCCCAAGAGAGAGACTGAGAGAGAGATTCACTGTGCCAAATAAAGGTGAAAGTTCGAAAGAAAGAAACGGAAAGCAGCTGTCCAGCGCGTGAGAGCGCGTTACCATTCGGAGTCGAAACCGGAAGCAGCTTTGCTCGCATCGTCAGGTGTAGTAGCTGTAGAGGACCCAGTTCAGGCAAGCTGTGGAGTGCTCTGGTGGCTGAATTTTATGGGTTGAGCCGTCCAAACCCATCTTCTTCCTTTCTCCTTTTCTCCTGTTCGGTGGTTTCTTTTGCTGGTTGTGTGTTCTGGTGTTGCAGTGTTTGGAGTTTAGTTCTGGTTTGCACTAGGTGGTTTTCCATGGCCACTCCCAGTGGACCGCAACCTATTTCTGGATCAGGGCTGTTGGTTGTTGATTTGGGAGGGGCGATAGGTGGGTCTGGTGGTGCTGTGAAGAAAGACACTATTAATGGCGTTTCTGAGTCGAAGGGACACGGGTTGGCCAAGAATCCACAGCGCTGTCTAGCCGAGTAGCTTCACTTTGTTAGTCAAGTAGCTTTGTACCGCTCCCATATTACGGTAACCTCCAAACCTTTCAGTATTGCTGATTAGCAACTTTCCGAAGTCAATATTCTCAGTAACCTATTTGCCTTTGGTCGAGTATCTCCGCACCTTTCCCGCCAACTCCTCTCCTCTAAAAGAAAGGGGTACCTGAACTCAGCTCCTTATTCATTCCCGGTGAAGAGCCAGATTCGGATTCAGTTTCGGGGAATCTCTATTTGAAACTCCTGCTACTGGTGAAACTCAAGCTACCGGTTCAACTCCTTCCATAAGGTTTAGTACCATCGGTCAAGCGTATCGCCCCTTTACTTGTTTTGTTAGTCGATCTGTTTGAAACTCCGAGACTGCAACTCGAAGGCAAGCTAGTCTCTTTCCCGCCAAACCACCTACTTATTTATTTATTAAATTGATTAGTCGAGTTTGTCCCACGCTTCAGTCGATCGAAACTCCCTTCCTGGCTTAGGGAAGATCGGGATTAGTCTTTTGGCCGGTAACTGCTTTGAATAGCGTAGTAAAGTGCCCAAGGTCCTATCTAAATCTAAGAGCATCTTCTTCCCTTGTCTCAGCATCTCCGAATCCGAACTACTTCCAACCTCTTCTTCTGGGCGAGGCCTCTTCCTAACCATCCGCTGCAGGAAAATCCGCTCTTCCTGTTCCCGATCCTCTTTCGGTTGTGAACCCATTCCTATTTCTGGAAAGACATTCAATCTCAGACTCAGAAATAGGTCTATCCCAATCCCTATCCTTGCTTTTAGTTTAGCCGGTCCCTCTCTACTGCTTTCCTAAAAGGACCGGATGAAAGACATTCGATCTCATCCACTCAATGAAAGTCTACTCGTAGCAAGGAAAGAAAGGAACTCTTTCTTTAGTAATTGAGGTTGAAACTCTTGCCAGTTAGTTCTTCTCTTTCTAGTTGAACTCATTCCTGCCGCTCAGTTGAATAAGTTTCGGCTCTATGGCACTTGTTCTCCTTCTCTATAGTTTATAGCTATAGCTACCAGGTCCCCTTCCTTCGCCTACTAATAGAACTAGTACCATACTTTTACTTAAATCAATGCATTGTCTCATGACATGAGAGTTACGAATCGACAGTCTGAGATGAAAAGAAGGATCCTCGCCTCTTCCTTCCGAGAATAAGAGGAGCGGTTGTGAACATCTTTCTCCGATTTTCGTTGAGGTGAGGAAGAACGCCCTACGGCTATGAAGATTCCCTTGTCTTGCCTATCGGGCTAATATCATAGACTTAAATAGTTCAGGTTTACTCTATAGAATAGTCTCAAAGAAAAGAAGATGGCATAGAATGAAAGCTGGGAGGGAGGTAAGATGGCTCAGTCTTCGGGGAGTAGCCTAAAAGCACCTGAAAGGGAGAGGAGAGTCTTCAACCAGAGGTGGGTATAAACCGGGGATTCGATTCCTCCAAAGAGTAGGGCTAAACTATACTCGAACTGAACTGAGGAAAGCCTAAATCCGAGCGT